ATAGAGAAAGAAAGTAGCTCTTTCTCGTTTAGATTCTTTTTAGCTATTTAGCTTTTCGCCCCTCTCCTGTGAACTAGGCCTGCAATTGGGCGGTACAGCCCGGGGAGCACTCCCTTTGAAAGACCTGAAATCCATTTTGCTGACGCTATCCATTATTCGGAGTTTGCCGAGGATGGAGAGCTTTCATTGAAGGAGGGTCCAGGTTGAGAATCCTCGTTGGGAGGACTTAATGAAGGAAGATGCAGAGAAGTCCAGCGAGATAGTTTCAAACCTGATGATAGCGAGAGGGCTCAGAAGAAACTTCAGACTGATGGTGAAGAGCAGTGCATCAAAGTTACGCTTAAGATATTACTACCTTTTACAGCTTCTATCAATTACAGAACGAGGCCTCTGCCCAGAGAAATGCATGATAATAGATCCCCTTCCCACCCATGCGAGTCGAGGAACTTGGCTTTCATGCCGCTGTAGAGACCTGTTGTCTAACGAAATTCCCTGTCTACGATTCAAAAATGGGAAAAAGAAGTAATTGGTGAGAAGTGAATTTTCTTTCTTCCTGTGTATATGCTTCTTCCTGCATGTGTTTCAGTTTTGATAGGCTAGCGCCTTGCTTAAGGGAGAACGACTAAAGAACATAGCCCCAATCGAACCCACCTGTGCTCGAATCCAAAACTTCATCTGGCAACGAAAGAATCCCCATTTCCAGTACTTGTCAAGAACGATTCCAGGGAAGGTGAAGAGACGGCTACGAAGGGACCAAGCCCAAGCGGATCCCCATCTTCTTTTGCATCTGTTGAATCTTGGTAGTCGGCGGGAGGTGGAGATTAGTTCGTTGCTTCAGGAGAACAAGGCACCTAGGTTTGGATAGGGACTAAAGTGCCTTGAGTCAGCGCAGGTGACGTCTAGCTTCCAAGCATGGGATATCCAGGAGGGGATGACAGAGAATTTGATTTCAACATGGGTGGAGGCAGCCATATTCTAGAAAGATTTATGACCGATGGATCTGGTACTGGATAATTTCTTCATTGTTTCGCCCCTCTGCTCAGTGTCAAGCAGATGGAACTGAGTAAGATGGATTCCAATAGTTCTCAAGCTTCCACCCACGCACGTTCTTCACTTCTTTCCATCGGCCGGAATCAGGGGCGTACTACTCGCACATTGGACCTGGGAGCGGAATGAATAGATTTGGATTAGAAGTGGGATGGCAAAGGATTGGACCTAGAGTATGAAGATGCAGGGGGAGATGGCCACAGATCCTTACGTCGAGAAAAGCAAAAGCTTCAGTCAGCCCCTTTCTTCCTATTCTATGGGAACTTTTGTTCGAAGAAGACCCTTTGGAGACCTCTGCCTTCCGTCCATGGTTGGTCGATCCCCCTCTTCAATTCCCAATGAACAACATGATCTTGATCTATCATTTGTTCCATTTGGTCGATCTGAGACTTAGTTAACTCTTTTATCCGGATGCAGAAAAAACCATAAAAGCAGCCTGCCACATGATCACTAAATAGATCAAAAAAGGTGCTAATTCAGTCATAACAACAGTCAACTTCGTTCTCTCGCTCTGCTCGCGTTGCTAGCGGAGTGGCATAAAGTTCCAATTGAAAAGCTAAACTGGTCGAGGTCTTGAAGTCATGCATTAGCCTATTGGGGACCGGCTTTCGTGAAATCACTTATGGGAAATGGTTCCTCTGCATCGAGACTCTTGAACCAAGACTCGTAACTGAATCTCTTTCTTCTTATATACTCTATACATAACAGAATTTTGTAGATAGAAGTAGATTTAGATAATCTCACTTATGTGACAAACAAATAGTCTTCAGCCCATAACTAGTAACCGTTTGCTTGTCTAGTTTCATCAGTGAACACATTCTAGCTCTTTGACGCTTTCTTCTCTTTCTAGTGTAGTTACGTCAGCGCTTTTGATTTTGAAAAAAAAAAGACTACAGGGCTATCAAAGAGCGCCCCCTATTAGAGTAGAGTCAAAGGTAGAGTAAGGGGGGGCTTAAGGCCGGAGTTTCTTTGCTGCCTACGTTTGCTTGTTTCCGGACGTAGTGCGGTAGCTTGCTTGCCCTATTTACTCTTCTTTGTCAGAGCTTTCTATCGTTCCTTTTTCAGCCCGCTACAGGTTCCGGGGGAGCTTAGCCTGCATTGGGAGTTTCATGATGGAAAGGATTCGAACATCCATTGGATCACTTGCTTCATCATCTAAGCTAGGTGCTTAGAGAGACGCGGCTTCCCTTACGTGACCAGAGAATGAGATGGAAGCAGAGGAGTCGCTGGAATGAAGTAATTGGAAACAAACATCCCATCTATTGACTCGATTTCAAGAAGTGGGAATGGAACAGAAGCTCGGGGCCAGCTAGCTACTCTTGGCAATCCGAAGGTCCAACCTGATCTATCCCAAAAACCGTATCCCTTCGTGTCAACCAGCCAACCAAACCTACTCGTATATCCGTATGTAAGGATCTCGAACCACCCGCACTCAATCCATCCCTCCAATGCTTTCAATCGCGGGCCAAGCTCCCAGCATTCCTATTAGCCCATGGGGAAGATATGCAATCCAGGCAGCAGTTGACGTGTATCCCACTCCAATCGCCCCCGCCTCCCGGTGAAGCAGTTCTCGTTCGAAAGATCCAGTTGACAGAGAACAGCTAGGGGAGTCGAAGGGACGCAGCTAAGCCGGTTGGAAAAAAGGATGGATAGCCATCAAGTACTATGACCCCTGTTCGTACGGGAATGAGCATCGAAGAGTTACGGGGAAGGAAGCAAGAGCTGCGGCGGAAGAAGATCAGTGCGAGGCGGAGGAGAGCAAGAACCTTTCTAGGGAAATAGGGATTCTGCCCGCACCTCACCTCGAGAAACTGGACCAAAGTCCCTGTTTTGTGGTAAGTAAGATTTCTTAGAGTTGTTCCGTACCTCTTGAGTTCTGAACTAGAGGAGAGAAGAGAGGAGCTAAATCTCTTTTCTTCGTGAGTCTTATACGACAAGCGGTAGCACTGACGATCTCACCGTTAGGTAAGAGCATAAGTACTGTACTGTTTCATCAGTATACAGCACAGATCACAGAAGATGAAAGAATAACATACGTTAGAAAATCTATAACCAGTGACTGGTATAGAGACAAACAGAAAGATTATCAATGGAAAGTTTCAAATACAATTGGAATGGTCACGAGTCGAGGTCGGAATGGGATCGGGTGATTAAGATTACAATCACTTGTTGAACATGACCGCTTGATGAGGTCCATCCTGTGAACCCCAAGCCAAAATTCAATAGTGAACTATAACCTACCAAATCAAACAAACCAGCAGGCCGTCATTACAACAGCCTACTTGAAAATCTAGATAGAAAGACACCACCTAATATGATACGATAAGCTTCTTTCCAGATGAAAATCTCAGTTGTGTTAACCATACTAGATAAAGAACCTAGAAAATGTTTACACTTATCAAGCAGGGTACGGTTAAGTCACCCCGGTTCGCCTTAATAACTGAAAATTGTGTAACCTTACGATACACAACGGCTATATCACACCAGGATAGAATCCTGAAATCAATATTCACTAAGTAAACAACTTTGTTAAGCAGTTCTTACTAACAAAATTGTTTCTTTTACTCCAAATCAATCTATTAATCTAGATAACAATAGAGTACAATATTTTAGTAGAACGCCCTGAGGCCTACACTAACACTGTTAGATGACCAGATTAACAAAGAGAAACCCGACACAAAATCACAATGTTAACCAAGACTTGACTTAGAGTCACCTATCAAGACCCCATTACCTCGTTTAGAGATGTAAGCAATACAAGTCTTTCGACCTACTGCCCACAGATGGCAATGCATGATTGGTTACATGACATCAACACCCGATTTTTTACGTTATGCCCACAGGTCGTCCCTTATTAAGATACACTGAGATCCTTCTTTCTTCTTGCGGTAAGCCCGCTAGAGACATGAAATTACAACATGTAGTAATGCTGCAAAATCAGTCAAATAACAAGGATTTCAGGTGATATTATTAAGAATCATCTGCAACATACCGCTAGTCACCCTAAAATATGTGTTACTACACACACATAGTAGGGCATTTATGCCATCTAGCCCAGGTAGGTACAATCTTACTAGTTATATGCACCTACCCTTTGCTTCAAAAGTTTTGACCTCTAAGAGCAGGATAGACTCGCCTAGATGATCTGGGGCCAAGGGCTGGCACTCAGTTGCCTGAGCAAATCTCTTTTCTTCGATTAGAGGGTGCTTACTTAAGCAGAAAAAGTCTAGATTAGACTTGGTGATCTACGACCATCCTTTTTCCGTGTTGAAGCGTGGAAGCGGAATAGTGTTGTTAGTTGAAGGCAAACAAGCCAGGAAAGAACGCCGGCCTCACCTCCATACTGACTTGATTATGGAAGCTACTGCAATGCGGAAAGTAGAGCGCTTTCCGCGGGACCCGATAGTTTTCTCTTCCACTACGGTACGGCCAGACGAGTCGGAACTGGCAGAAAGGACAACGAATCAAACATTTGATTTTGACTAAACCAAACGTTTCAGACGTGGAATGGTAACCCAATTACTGGGGGCTGCTATCCCGGCTACATCGCCAACTTACCGGTGGTCGACCGTGCCAAGCGATTCTGATGCCGCCGTGTCGATTCGGGGAACAAGTGGGTTGAACTTGTACCTTCTAATTAGCCCTACACTCATATGAGGCACTGACTGAACACCTTGATATGAGGCCCAATGTCATCCGATTCCAAGTTGAGAACGTGTCCCCGCCGGGACAAGGCATCTGCAAAGCTATTCGCCTCTCTCCATCTGGAAAGAGGTCAAGCTCGTGGATATCGACCTGCAGTCATTTACAAAAGGTAAAAGAAGTTTCTTAGTCTTGATATCAGAATTTCTTATGGTTCTTACAGCCTCCGCCTCAATCTCAACCTCAAAATGTTGAATACCAGGCGCCATCCCTGAGAGCCAAGAACTTAGCCATAGACTTCAAGCATGCCCCATATATCTGCCCTAATCCAAGGACCTCTATCATCCCTCCCTACACCAGCTTACCCTGGATTGCCTAAGTAGGACCCATCCCTATTCAGCAACTTCGGAACCTTCCACTTGACCTGGACCACAGAGTTCGTCCTGCCCGAAACTCGTCTAGTCCGAAAAAGACTCAGCAGCAACCTTAGCCAGGCTAAGATTTGGAGAGAGGGAGCCTTGTCTGAACACAATAGACTTTCAGTGGAGCCAGAGGCAGCCAAGACCAAAAGTGAAAAGCATGCTACAAGGGAAAGGAGGGATAGAGGCACTAAGTCAGTCTATTCGGACCTAGAGGCGATCTAGACAAGAGTTAGGTAAGATTACCGCTACTTGGTTCAATACAGGGGATGATCAAATCGGCTATTTCCCCCCTAAGAACCCCCGGAGGGGAATCAGAGCAGAGGAAGGCCCTCGTCCAAGACGAGAATCCTCTCTTCAGGTTCAAAAGACATTTTTGAAGAAGAAAAACCAAATTTCATTGCTTTCGGAGTAGGGGCCATAAACGCTAAAGGATATAGAGGTACCATTCGCGAGTGACTTGTTGGGTCTATATCTTCTCGCTTGCGTAGCAAGGAAGTCCACTATACTATAGGAGGCGGAATCATCCCTTGGACCAGGTGGAAGATGCGTCTACCAACGCAGGATTAAGATAAGCTAGCTCATTCCTTTATCGGGAAGCTAGGCTCGCTCGGTTCAAGGAGAAGAATGGCTTTTTTATCCAGCTGCTAGCTTTGCCTCTCCTCCCGTGTCCGCTTCCGTTTGTGTCTTCTGAGAGTAGGTATCCTTACCCTCCTTTTCAGTCCGCGTAGTGGGATGATTGGTCAAAGTTCATACCTGATTCAGATAAGAAACGCCTTGAGTCTTATGACGACGGCAATTCTACGTCTCATCAAAGTACAAAATAGGAAGGAAAGTCTAACTAACCAACCTATATGTAAATTGATAAGAAGAAGACTTTTCAAAGGTCATCACAATGACCTCATTAGAGGAACTATTTACCATCTATTACTACATATACCTTAATTGGTATTAATCAATCAATTTCTATAATAGCAATAGATGTTAGACTAAGATTATCAAGTTAGACAATAAGCCAAACAACTAAGATTATTCATCTATAATTGCTCAGCCAAACTCTTAAGAATCTAGAATCGATCAAAGCTCAACTAAGAGCAGATAATAAGAAGCGAGCAATACTGCACCGATAAAGTGCTTACACGACCGTGTAAACCAGCTAAAAAGCTGATAGCACAGTGAACTAAAAAGGAACAGTTAATATAGCTCAAATCATAAACAGTCTTGTAACAAAGACTGATACAATGAAAGATAGAGAAGTGCAAGGATAAACCCCAATTAGACTGTTTAGAGTAACTAAAGAGCAACTTTATCTTAGCTGACAACAGCAAGACTATACATTCTAACTAATGTATGAGTCAAAGAGTGGTATATAAACCACCAACATATCTAACACACGTTAAGACTTCATTCTAGCTATAGGCTTATTAGGCCTGTAGTAATCAAAACGGTGATCACATAAGTGATAACAAAAGAGTTAATGAAGATGCCTTATTTAGAATTCTTCAATTCACTAACTCTCCTGAAAAAGAGATGTTATGTGGAGAATAACCAACGCCTGTATGAAAATGAATAACAAAAAGGATTATCAGCGACAAATAGAATGAAGTGCCAAGATGAGCACAAGTCGAAGTCGGTATGGGATCGGGTGATCTAAAATGAAGATTGCCTAGTGAACATGACCGCTAGATGGATGCCTCTTGGACAACCAAGGCGTTATTGCCACATTCAAAAGACAAAAAGAATCTACAAGGACAACTCAACTATATCTGTCAGCTGTGTATTACATAAAATTATGGTTCACCATATATTACATAATACACAACTCATATGATTAGACTGAAGTAATTCAGTGAAAAATGATACAATAGACTTCTTTCCAGAGCTGGGCTCATGTCTAGACAACTAGACTATACCAGATAGAGTTGTAAGACAGATGCTTATCCAACAATGTTTCCATCTATTATGTAGAGTAACACATATGTAACCCTGGTTCGCCTTAATCGAAAATTTCCTTTTTACGGCAACGGCTATACCATCCAAAACATGATTACCAAGATACTAAATGAGAATATTCATTATGTCATTCTAATGGAATGAATTAACACCTTAGTGCTTCAATTTTCATACTGCTGAAACAAAAGTCTTATCAAGACTAATGCCAGCACAATACAGCCTGCTTGATTCTTATTAGATACACACTCTCAAACACACATGTAAGCTAAAACTAACAAGAGTTTCAACTCATTTGGCTATCAACCAAGAGCACATTGCTGATCAGACAACATGATCACATAGACAAGATTACAGATGGGTATGAAAGCGGGTCTTATGACCTCCTTATTTAGCCCTACCGTCGAAGGTCAAAGTTAGACTTTGTTGTTAGTCTAACCTAAACCTTATGCTGCCACTCAATAAAGATCTTTTCAGATCTGAACCAAGTTTTCCCACATGATCCTCATCCTGTGAGGACCATAGGATGGCATATAGCTAACTATATAGCAAGTAAACAGGTATTACTACCAGTTTTGGTAATTCTAAAGAAATCCATACTTATGCTATGCAAGCTGATAAGGCTGCAAAACACAAGTAAGAACCACTGAAAACGCCAAATGGCGCTGTCCCAACAGAATTGACGATCAGAACAGATTTAGTCATTAGACATGACTAAGTTCAAGAGGAGTTAGCTCCTCATGACGCCAAAGTGAATACCTTATTATACAAGAAAGAAATGAAAACCGAGTGAAAGGTACTGATTATACCTTTTAGGGGTACTTGGGCGTAAAAAGGGCAATGATGGTCGGCAAAAAAGGTCTGGCTCGAGTCGGTTCCTTGTTTGTTTTCGGGATCGGCTCATCAAGGTGAGTGAAACTGGAACGGAAAGAGCAAGCGAAACAGGAAAACAGTCACTAGCTTCGCAACGCAAAGAAAGGTAAGTAAGGTAAGAGTGCTTTCTCCTCGGTGTTGTTAGCTCTAAAAAGAAAAAGAGTTTTTCGTAAATGAAATGAGGGAGTCTTTCTAGCTCTGGGTGGGAATAGCTATGATGTGCTTTTCCTGAAGGGAGCGATCTCGGCATTTCTCGGTGGGTTAGCATTGCTCTAGCGCCTTTGTCGGTTTAGTCAGTCTAGGAACAGGCTTTCTTTGAAGAAATCTCTCTTTTCTTGGAAGTCAGCCAGGTAAGACAGGCAAGTCAGACCAACTTGATGAAAGCAAGCGTCTGTTATCGTAGCAGGAGGGCAGTCATTTTCGGGGAGAGTGCCGAAGGGGAGCGGTTGAGGCATGGGATGCGCTTGAATTTGGTTTGATGAATATCCAGTTGTCCGGTCAGTAGGTCAGTCGGTTAGTGTTAGTCACTAGAGAGAGGTTTTTCGATGACAGGATTTCGGTTCGTTCTTTAGAGAGCTCCTTGTCACCAAGAAGGGAGACAGGCTGAAGAGGATCTGGAAGTTTCGGAGTGCCTTCCTCCGTTCACGTCTAAGGGTTCCATCGATCGGTACTCCCATGGTGGGAAGTTTGGGATGGTTTCATACCGAGGACGGTACAGTACTATACGAGATGATACGAGACAATTGAACTTCACGGCATACACAAGGATGGTCATTTCTTTCTCCCTACACCTCGTCAGACTGTTTTCTTAATGATGTGATGTACGAAAAAAGAATTCCTGCTATGATTATTCTAAGGCTTGGAAGGACTGCTTGGAGGATGCTTGGGGGAGAAGGGAGTCCGAAAGAAAATATGCATACCGCTTCTATTTAGATCCTATTCAAATATTGGTACCTCAAGCCAAATATCTTATATAAGATATATATTGAAAAGTCAACCCATGCATTCATGCAGGGGAGGGGACAGATGAGTTTTGTCTTTGTTTTCTCCAATTGAGAGGATGGATTGAGTCAGGAGCGGTAGACTGAACACCAACCTCCAATAGCTGCGGCTTTCGATCCAGTGGGCAACCCTCCCGGTTAGAAGTTGATCAGAAAGCTGTCGGAAGAGCCCCAGCCAGTGCCATGAATAAGGAAGGCAAGGCGCTCTGGACCTTATGTGATTTTCTGCTTTGAAAGTCTGATTTGGAGATTAGTAACTATACCTACTTACTGTGGGAGACGTGTCCCTGCTTTCGGGGTGGTCAACTGCCCTACTGCTGCGCACCTGCTTTTGGTTGCCTACTAGCTCCTACCACCATCCATAAGCTCGTCGAACCTCACTACCTGGCACTTTTCTGAAAATGTCAAGACCGCGCGTAACCAACCTAGCTACAAAGTGGGGAAAGCTTTTCTTTGCGAATCAAAAAGTGTCACTATGACAAATGACAGATTAGGAACAAAGGCAAAAAGGTCTTACTTACTAACAAGAAGCAGGAACGGTCAAGTAGATTTTCCGTTGAGGACTGACCCGAAACAGTCTAAGCCCAATACAAAGATTAGACTAATCTTTCCACCAAGAAACTTACAAAGCTTCCTTCGATTGAATGAACGTTCCTTTCTATCTATCAGAAGTGGACTGCCCAGGCGAAAAGCAGCGAAAGCAAGTTAAGGACTGCCTGTTTGTTTGGTTAGATAGTATGACCTATTGGTATGGCTAAAGAAGGAGGACCCAAAACTAGAAAAACTTATCTATTCTAGGATAAAGTCCCTTCCTGATCTGAGAATACCGGACTTTATCGGAGCCGGTCCGGTCGCTGAACTGCTCACTGAGCTCTTGAATGCTCTTACGCTACTTCTCCCTTCCTCATAGATATAGATTGGGATAATCGACTTCAGTATGTTATTAGCTTCTTAAAAAGTAAGAATTCTCCCTAGCATAGTAGAGGCGGCGGCTATTGTTCGTTTTTCCGGTAAGGTCAAAAAAAGGTTCTAGAAGATTAAGATGGTAACATACCAGATGCAAGAGAGTTGCAGAAAGTTGCTGCATTTGTTGGCATTTGGGAAACTGCATGAGGAAGCCATGATCAAGAAGCAATGCTACGCACCATAGGGATTTCCTTGACGGCTCTGATACCATATAAAAAAGAGGGTACCCCCCTTGCCTATCCACGGGTTGGCCATAGCTATCTCTAGCTAGCAGCTATCGCCTAGCTACCGAAGTCATCCGGGTCGAGCCTTTCAATAGTGCATCGTATGTAGTAGTAGTCAAAATTGACTTCCCCGAGAAGATATGTGCCTCTGCTTGTACTTCACCGCAGTAAAGTCCGGCATTATCTGCTATCACGAGAGACATTCGTCATCGCTCGCACAGATCTTATTAAGCACATGCTAACTCGGCCGTTTCGGTCGGATTGGGAAATGGATTCTTCCAGAACGCAACTTAGAAAACTCCATTTCATTGAAATCCTTAGGCTTTACACGCTCAAGAATATATGACGTAACCAGACCAAAGCAGTCTATCACCCCCTTCTCAGGGAGCTTTCACCACCACGCAATCGGGTGAGGCCAGATGCCACTCGGTGAATGCTGCAATAACCAATGCCTATACCAACTAGAGATTTAGTAATCCGAAGAAACACGGTAGGAAGCACCTCTCAGCCTGTATGAAACACGCAGAGAAGTGACACCCAATTGAAAATGAAGAAAGATCATTCTCCATCAGAGACGAATCTTTTACGAAAGAGGTATTCGAGAGGGACTTTTCTTTCTATATCGTCACCTAAGATAGCATAATCGAGAAAGATTTTCTTGCCAGGCCGCCCACCAGTGGTGAGAAAGTGCAAAGAGTGGCCAAGAGGATAGGTATCCTAAAGGTTGTCCCGCCACGAAGCTCACAGAAGTTTGACAAACGGGACCTCGAAGATCTTGCAAGCCAGTGTGGAATTAACCACACTAGACGCAAACGACCTATCAAACCAAGAACACACCAACTCAAACAACACTAAAAGAGGCCACCGATCAGTGTTAGGTCAAATGAGTAGCATGTCTGGCTGCCAACTAAAGTGCAGTCTGATTCAAAGTCCCATCCCGACGAATATTCTCCATCAACCATGTATGTATGGAAGGGGTGTAACAGCCTCTGATTGACATAGTGACAAATGGCGAATATTATCCTCTAAACTACAACCGAGACGTCCACAAAGAAGTGGGACTCCAAGATCTTCCGCCGAAGGTAGGAACCGACCGATTCGGTTTTCGAACCAGTCTAAAAAGGGAAAGAGGTGAAGACTTACCTCACCCCCTGCCACTTCTTGTCCAACTTGAAGCGCTCGACGAAAACGCGGCGTGTCAAGTTATGGGTTGGAAGGGTCTTCCAAGTTGGATCCCATCTAAAATCTCAATCCCTGGTAAAGGGGAATGGTGGGAAGCCAGGGCATGTACCTCTGGCTCAGGTAGGTGAATGATTCTTTCATTTCCCACACAAACAAGAGTACACTATCGGTGTCATCCCATGGAGCTGTGATCGACGCAAAAGTGGATTTCCCTCTTAGCCAACAAAGAAAATATCGAAAGACACAGTTGTACCAACCGATCAGCATGGTCATCTTTTCGGATTCCTCCAACGCTAGAGGATACCCTGACCGTGTTAGAGAGACGGTAACGGGACCCGGTAAGAAAGCGGGTGTTAGAAAGTCCCACCGTAAGCGATCTTACGGGAGGAAGCTGCTTGTTTGAAATAGAAAGCACAAAAAAGCCACCCCGACCTACGACCCAATCGAACCTACCCACACCTAAAGGTAAGACTCTAGGGTGGTTCCTCAGCAGATCGTAAGCCTTCTACACTATTCGATAACGTAGATCAATACGATCCTTAACGTTACGTTTTAATGAATAGCAAAGCAAACGACTGGTGGGGATAAAAGGTCTTCGAATTAGAAACTAGAATCAATATACGCCGTAGCATACCATTTCAGGTATGTTAGATGCTGTTTTATCCATAACATAGAATCCTGGTAATTAGGCCAAGAAATACGAAGCTTGTCGAATGAGAAATGGAATTTTGACAAAATGAAGAACCTTACTTAGAAACCCCTCTTCGTAACAGTCCAAAACTCCTGAATCAAACCAGAAACGGAGAGGATAAGGTCAAATGCCACTAGGTAGCATTAATTGCAACCAGGGATACCAAGACGACTATAGACTCAATATGAACCACCTCTGATCCGGTAAGATACCCTCACAGAGTCCATTGAAACAGTGAGGCACCCATTGCTCTACCAGCCGCAAGTTGTATTACTTTCAAAGAGAGAGAGGCGATAGTTGAACTTAGACAAGTGAAAGGCGATAGTCTCCCCCTTATCGGCAAGAAACCGCTTAGCGAATTCCATTGCACCAGTGTGGGAAATGAGTGACGACTTCTAAGAAACTCACACTGATCCATGATCTTTGTGTAGGATGCAGCCAAGCGATAAAAATGTCCCAAGAATAGCATAATCTAGAAAACGTTTCCCGGGGTACACCTGCCAGGCGGCCCACCACACTAACATATGATGTGTTAGTGCGAAGACCGGCCAAGACGAATAGTACCCTAGAGGTTTACCTTTCGTAAAGAAGGACACTAACCGAAGAGGGAAAGTTTACTTTGTAGGATCTCGGAAACCAGTGGCTGTATTTGATGACAGCCACGAAGCTCCAAACAGATCCCCAAAGAACCCCGCCGACAGCATTGATCCGGAAATCGTTGCCGGTAAAGTGTCTGTAGCAGCCTGAAGATCGAAAGAGTAGAGATGCTCTTTCCCTTTCTGGTGCCAATTGATCGAACCGTCAGTCACAAGCCAAAACGCCCACACTCAGGTCTGAGCTTCATAGTGTCCCACCACAAAGATTGTGCGGGTAACACTAGGCTGTTGATCAGCCAGCCCAACCCATAAGTGCCTGCCCTTTTCGGTTCAATAGGATCCGGATGTTCACCATACATTCCCGGTCCGCGAACCAAACCGAACCTAATTCAGACAAAGGAGGTATAAGAGTCATGAGAGCAGTGACATCCACTAGTAGTGTATGCCATGCGCTAAGCCTCCTAAACTCCTAAGAACAATCAACACCCCTAGCTTCTAGGATTGGATTCTGGGGGTCGAAGTTTGAAAGCTTCAAGGGAATCTTGGTGTAGGATGGTGCATACACACTGAACATGGAAGTCAAAAACTCGACTTCACTAGGATGCCATGCTACCTGAATGATAACCGGATTTCGGTCCTCGCGGCCACACTCGGATGAATTTTGATAAAGAGCAATAGCTCAAGAGAAATTTCACAATCCTAGGATCACTCCTTATAGATTCACCGATTGGTATTTCAATTCTGGGCTTAGCGCTCAGAATATTGGGATCTAGGCACGTGGCCGTAAGGTGCCGAGCCTATCTGTACTTTCAAGAGTTTCTCTGAAAGGAGTGTTTTTGGCATTACTGGTCTTTGCTATTGGAGTTTGGGCAAGCATTTCTGGTAGGCTAGTTGATGCCCTCCCTTTCATTCCAGGCTGGCGATAGCAGGCGATAGGAAGCCTATAGGTAAGGAATTTGAGAACAAAAGCACATGTCGCCCTGGAAAGGTATGTTCCGCGGTTGATTCTCTATCTTTAGTAAGCTGGGGTAACTTACTGGGCGGTCCTTTAGCGCTTTTCGTACCGTCCTTCCATAGTCGCGACTCTTTGTCATAGTCAGCATTTTGACTTAGGAGTTCAAAGGAAATAGCGTTGAAATTGACGATAGAGTGGTTCAGCTATCATGGCATGGTAGGACTTCTTTCTAATGGCCACACGCTCATGCGTGATACCATGGACTACCAGACTTCCTATGATCGAAGACGACGCTTTTTAGTATGGGTCTAAAAGAAGAGAAAGAAAACTTTGACTGTGTACTGAAGAGTATCATATTCTTCTTTCCTTACACAAAGAGCTTAGTTTCATAAGCCTCTTATTTACTCGACCATAGATAGGAACTTACACCTTCAAATCATCCTTGCCCTAGATGGCTTTATCGCATCTTCTTTTTCTAGCTTGACGAAAACTTTCTTGTCTTGTAGTTTCGCGAACTCACATAAGGCGCTAGGTGGAATATGATGCCATAGCCCCTCTGAGGCATATCAAATCCAAGTTTTTCAAGTTCTCCAGTTATCCAGCAGAGAAGAAAGATAGACATAGACGAGACGCTCTTTGAAATTAGAGCGTACTATGTACTAGATCTTTCTATGGCGGAAGCGGAAGCACAATATGGGGCGGAAGATAAGATGACGCAATCACCTTTGCAGAAGAAGATTTGCTGCATTGACTATCCAGGTGGTCAGAGAGAAGGATTACTATGAGAAACTTTGGGGATATCCAGGGATTATCGTCTTGCTGACGGCTTTGGATACATCGTTCTTTCAATTGAAGTTCTATCAGGGTGGTGACCAAATAAGAATAATAGAGGTTGTTGGCCTATCTCACAACTTGCATGTCTATCATTTCATCTCAGATGGATCATGGAACCTTCCTCTTGTCCAGAAATGCTCATCACTTTAAGGCCGATTAGAAAAGACATTCATCTTGCTTAGAAATAAGGATGAGAAACCCGAGTTGGTACCATTTGGTCTGGGTCATCACCCACGCAAATTGCATGTGGCAAGCTATTCAAGATAGGCTTCCTACAGACGAGAATTGGAGGAAGCGAGGAGTCATCATGCCAAGTAGATGCGCTCTTTGTCAAAAATCTGCAGAAAATGGAGAACACTAGCGCCTCATGTGAATACTCATTTTGTTGGAAAGAAAGACTCATTAGGTGAAATAGAAAAAGGACCCTACTCTAAGACTTGAATGGGAGTCACTAACAATGAGCTTCCACCAAGCTCAACTAGAAATAGAGTAAAGAACTTCGTCCGCTTCAGAAACAAAATCTGCCTATCTCCTTGCTTCTTTATCTAAGAGTCTATAAATTCTTTAAGAATTGAATTGAAGTAGAGAAATGCGTTTTATACAAAAAGACCATGGGTGGATGAAAAGTTTCAGATTGAAATGTGACTTCACTAAGGGAAAGACGGTTTATGACTTTGACCCCATGTTGATTGACAATTTCCAGATTGAAATGTGACTTCACTAAGGGAAAGACGGTTTATGACTTTTTCCCATGGGTGGCATGAAAGTTTTGTTTTCAATTTCAATAGAATAGACAATAGAAAATCTCAGAATTTCGCTTTTTGAATCGAGGGTTCCTAATTTCCAGACTTATATGAATCTTCTTTCTGATCTTCTTTCTTTTCAGAAGAAAAATCTCATCTTTTTTTTATCGAAGAAATTCTGACCGTCGGTCGGAATGGTTTGTGGATTCCGAACAGCTATGATGACTGAACCTAATAAGATAGCAATTACAACCCAAGAAGTGATAAGTACTTGGGCATGAATTTGTAAACCTCCTATTTGCCAATAGAAATGTTGGCCTACTTCTACACCTGATATATCGTATAACCCTTTGAGTGTTTGAATGGAACATGGTATAACATTCATATTGTCCTCTAACAGATTCAAAAAAGGAATTATTTTGATTCAACCATCTCTTTCTCAATTCATCTATGTTCATTCATGAATTGAAGTTATGAATCGTATATTTAGGAAATCACATAAAAAAAAAGACCAATCATTTTATGTTTTCAATCTGAAATATTATTCAATATTCAAAACATAGTTCAAACTCCAAAAGATGCAAACCAAAATAGTAACAATCAAAGAGAGTTCACCAAAAACAAACTAATATTCTTCTTTCTTCTTCTTAATGATCAGATTAATGATAAGATAATCAACCATTTTTTAGATAACTAGAACGGCCCTCACAAATTGCAGATACTAATTTGGTAAGAATCAATCGAATCGAAGCTATAGCATCATCGTTGGCCGGAATAGAAATATCTGCAAGATCTGGGTCACAATTTGTATCGATTAAACAAATCGTCGGAATACCCAAAATGACACATTCTCGAAGAACCGTATATTCTTCTTGCTGATCAACGATAATTACAATATCGGGCAATCCCGTCATATATTTGATCCCACCCAGATATGTTTGCAAGGTAGATAACTTTCTCTTCAACATTGCTGCATCTCCTTTGGGGAGACGATTGAGTTTCCCCATCTTTTGTTCTGCTCTTAAGTCCCTGAACTTCTGAAGTCTTGTTTCTGTAGTAGACCAATTCGTTAACATACCACCAAGCCATTTTTTATTAACATAATGACATCGAGCCCTTATTGCTGCTGATGCTACTAAATCCGCTGCTTGGTGCCAACGATTAAGAATTTTTTCCGCATCAAAAACGAAATCGCAGGCTTCTGATAAAAAACGAGCAGTTAGAGTAAGATTTGTAATATGAATACCTTTACGCTTTGCAGAGATGTAAGGAGCCATTCTAGGATTCCATTTATTAGTACCATGACCAAAATGAACTCCTGCTTCCATCATTTCTTCCAAATTGATGTTCCAATATCGTCTTCCCATTTTCCCACTTTCTTTTTTTTCAAAGAGATTCAGTACCTTGTGAAAGAAAGAATTGTTCCGACGGAACCTTCTACCAGGATTGACCATTAATCTACGACCCAAACCATGAATTTCATTCTTTCTTTTGATTTTGTCAAAATCAAAACTATTGCCTTTGATTTTCAAATGAATGTTTTTGTCTTGCTTTGAACGATGTACTAATTTTTTGAATCCGGTACCAACCGGTATAATCCCCCAGAACAACGTTTCAGGCCTTTCAACCAATCAATACGACCTCGTAGAGCAGCTTTTGCTAAAACTCGAGCAGTTTCTTGAAAACTCGCTTCGGATATGAAACTTTGAGTATTCAGAGATGACTTCGTTATTCCCAATAAGATTGCCCGATAACAGATCGCTTCGTCCAAAACACGCCCTGCTCGCTCTGCTCGCAACAATCCAAGAAATTCCCCAGGTAAAAAAACATTAGACATTCCATCTTCTGAAACCAAAACTCTTGATGTTACTTGACGTACAAGAATCTCTATATGTCTATTATGGATCTGTACCCCTGGGATCGATAAACCTTTTGGATCTTATTAACCAAAGAGATACGACTTTGGGCTATGGTTAGTTCAGCTCCAATCAAGAATCCCCAGGGGATCCCAAGAATCCTTCGGATACGTTCGTCCCAACCTTCAACTCTTCTTTCGAGGTTCATCGATATTGAATCAATTGAACGAACTTCTAAGATTTGTTCCACTTTTGGAAGACCTTGCGTTATGTCACCAGATCTCGATTTTTCATATCTAAATGTAATGAATGTATCTCCTTCATAAAAGGTTTCCCCATAATGGCCATGGACAGTTGCTCCTGGAGTGACCAAATAGGGCTTAGCTGATCTTATAACTAAAGCTAAAGAGTCAACATGAACAGACCATATTTTTTTATGCGTGATCCGTATTTCAATAGACATACATTTGAACAAAGGAATTGTCCAAGGCTAATTATTGTCCATGCCTCTTCACAAGAATCGTGATGGCAATGAAAATGGAATGAATTCCAAATGATGTTACTGCATGGATTGGGATTCTAAATCCTACTATTTTCATCTAGGAAACAGTATTGAAATGGAAGTACTTGAAGCACTTGGAAAGTCTGTTGAAATTTTTCAAGTCAAAAATCTTTCTTGGTTTCAACCTTACGACATAGAAAGACTAGGAAAGGGAAGAAAAGAATTTGAAAGCGTATCAGCCGACCCGGTCTACGAATCTATTCCAACTATCAACGAATTCCTAAGATTTTAGGTGGAATGGGAATTGTCATTCTTTCTACTTCTCGAGGTATAATGACAGATCGAGAAGCTCGACTAGAAGGAGGAGAAATTTTGTGTTATATATGGTGATTCTCCTGGGGTACCCTAATTTTCTCTCGAACTTACTATTTGTAAAATAGAGAGGATAAGTGAATTATAGAACTCTTCCTCTATTAGTTGAGACTGAAAGGGGGTTCCCTGGAATGAAAGAACAAAAATTGATTCATGAGGGTTTCATTACTGAATCACTTCCCAACGGTATGTTCCGAGTTCGGTTAGATAATGAAGATCTAATTCTAGGTTCTATTTCAGGGAGAATCCGGCGCAGTTTTATACGTATACTACCCGGAGATAGAGTCAAAATCGAAATGAGTCGTTATGATTCAACCAGGGGACGTATAATTTATAGACTTCGCAAAAAAGATTCGAACGATTAGATCATTCTTTTCAACATCATTTTCGTATGGATAGAATTCGAAGTTCAAAAATGCAAGAAACTGATTCTTGTTTCCAAAAAAGAGATTCAGAATGAAAGTAAGGAATGAGAAATAGGAAAATAAGGGCTTCTGTTCGTCAAATTTGTGAAAAATGTCGCTTGATTCGTAGGCGGGGGCGAATTAGAGTCATTTGTTCCAATCCGAGACATAAACAGAGACAGGGGTAATCCTTCTCAAGTTCTAAATCAAGAACTTTTGAAAAGAAAAACCCATGTACATGTAAAAAGAAAGAAGAAAGGATTCGTTTTCATATGAAATGGATATCCCCGTATCTTTCTGTAGATTTCTGATTCTTCTTTCTTTTTCTTCTTATGAATATGATCTAAGAAAATATGACAAAACCTATAGCAAAAATTGGTTGACGTAAGAATGCACGTATTGGTTCAAATAAGAATGAACGTAGAATACCAAAAGGAGTTATTCATGTTCAAGCGAGTTTCAACAAGACTATTGTCACTGTTACAGACGTACGAGGTCGGGTGGTTTCTTGGGCTTCCGCAGGTACTTCTGGATTCAGAGGCACAAGAAAAGGAACACCCTATGCTGCTCAAGCCGCGGCATTTCATGCTATTCGTACATTAGTCGATCAGGGTATGCAACGAGCAGAAGTTATGATAAAGGGTCCAGGTCTCGGAAGAGATGCGGCATTACGAGCCATTCGTAGAAATGGGATGCTATTCAGTTTCGTACGTGATGTAACACCCATGCCGCATAATGGATGTCGCCCCCTAAAAAGACGTGTGTAGAAAGAAGAATTCAAGAGATTCCAAGAGAAAGAAATGATTCAATTATCTGATCCAGAAAAGAAAAAGAATAGTATGGTTCGAGAAGAAGTAGCAGGATCCACTCGAACACTACAGTGGAAATGTGTTGAATCAAGAGTAGAAAGCAAGCGTCTTTATTATGGTCGTTTCGTTCTGTCCCCGCTTATGAAAGGTCAAGCCGATACCATAGGTATTGCCATGCGAAGGGCTTTACTTGGAGAAATAGAAGGAACATATATCACACGTGCAAAATCTGAAAATGTGCTGCATGAATATTATACGATAGCGGGTATTGAAGAATCAGTACATGAGATTTTCAGAAATTTGAAAGAGATTTTCTTGAGAAGTAATCTCTATGGAGTTAGGGACGCATCCATTTGCGTCATACATAACAGCTCAAGATATCATCTCACCACCTTCTGTAGAAATAGTTGACACGACACAGCATATAGCTAACCTGACAGAACCAATTTCTTTGTGTATTGAATTACAAATCAAGAGAGATCGCGGATATCGTATGAAATACACAAAGGACTCTCACGATGGAAGTGAGAATATAGATATTGTATCTATGCCTGTTCGAAATGCGAATCATAGTATTCATTCTTATGGGAATGAAAAACAAGAGATACTCTTTCTAGAAATATGGACGAATGGAAGTTTCACTCGAAGCACTTTATGAAGCTTCTCGTAATTTGATTGATTTATTGATTCCTTTTCTACATGCGGACATGAATTTCGAGGAAAATGAAAACAGATGGAATCTACCCCTTTTTCCTTTCAAGACAGATTCACTAATCTCAAGAAAAACAAAAAAGGAATTCCATTGACATGTATTTTTATTGACCAATCAGAATTGTCTTCCAGGACCTATAATTGTCTCAAAAGGTCCAATAATGTATGTATATTGGACCTGTTGAGTCACAGTCAAGAAGATCTTATGAAAATGGAAGATTTTCGCATAGAAGATGTAAAACAGATATTGGGCACTCTACAGAAGCATTTTGCAATCAATTTACCTAAGAAAAAGTTTTCATTTTCAATCCATTGGACTTTTTTCATTTTTGAGTTTTTAGAAAGAAAAAGACCTAAAGTTAGGGATTTCTAAATAGGTAAAGTTGCTCCAATACCTAACCAAAGAGCTACTGCGGTACCGATCAAAAAGACTGTTGTAGCTACTGGACGACGAAATGGATTTTGGAATTTATTGACATTCTCCAAAAAAGGTACTGAATCCTATTGGTACTGAAACCATGAAAAGAACACCCAAGAACTTATTGGGTACTGTGCGAAGTATTTGAAATACGGGAAAAAGTACCATTCGGGTAAGATTTCCAACGGAGTTGCAAACGGATCATTCACCGATCATTGACGGCTCTAGAACTGCTAAGCCCACATTACATGCAATAGTGCCTAGAATTACTACTGGAAAAAGAGAGAAAAGATCATTGGGCCATGCAGGTTCTCCAGAATAATTATGTCCCATCCCTTTAGCCAATTTAGCTCTTAATACAGGATCATTCAAATCAGGTTTCTTTGTTATTTGGATAGGTGAATTATTGTAGATCCATCCCCCGGACATGAGAATTTGTTATCATCCGGCTCGAGCAAGAATCAAAAGAATTACAGAAAGAGATCCATAGAACATAAATAGGTCCTAGGTCCATAGAATATCTATCTTTCTATATTTCATACATATATACATATAGAATGTAGAATTACTCTATGTAAGAAAAGATTTATCAAATTACATTTCCCCGAGTTGCAACGATTCATTGTAAAGAATTCAGTTCTGGCAACAAGGAAATGCTAAATATCCAAGTAGGCTTACAAATTCGATCATGATCAAGTGCTTTTGGATTGTCTCATTCATGTCTTTTGGTTGGTTTTTATCCCCACAACATCTCGATTGTGTTACATACAAAAATACAAAGTTTTTACTTGTTACTAAGAAAGTCTAGCCCCTGTGCTTCCTTAGATCCCTTATTTCACTCCGATAGTATCATAGATCAGGGTCGATGCAGAGGAAATGAATGCATCTACATACTATAAAAAACTTACTAAGATTACTATTCATACGAAATACTAATACTAGCAATTAATTAGAAGAAAATTACTAAAAATTGTTCTAAAAAGAAAAATGAAACAAAGTGGAAGAAATAGAACATTGGATTCCACATCACTTATTCTAGGGATCTTACGGAGCCTGTTCATGCATGACATGATTCGGGTATGATCAGAGAAAATATTCTCCTCAAGCGAACCGGCCTATCCTATGCTACATAAAGGGACTTACGTGATGGTTGGATGCGGAGACACATTGGGTTGTGAATTCCAACGTGGCGGATAAAATCTCATATATCTGCATGGACCAATCAATAGTTCAAGTCACACACTCCCATAATCCATCCTCTTTTAGGAAAATCTACTTCAACTATTTGATTCGTATCAAATAAACAATACTTCAGAGTTGAATAGAAGTATCCAAATAACATGCCTGATTTTTCAATAATCCATATTTGTAGCAATGAAAGACTCTTGTTCCTCCCCGATATGAGAAATTACAAATATCTATGATCTGCCTTCTCTATAAAGGACCCGAAATACCTTGCTTACGTATCATTGAAAAGTGCATGAACAGAAATACGGCAGTAAGAAGAGGCAATACAAAAGTATGTAAACTAGAAAAACGAGTCAAAGTGGATTGGCCCACACTAGCACTTCCACATAAGAATTCTACATGTATTGAACAGAGGAAAAAGCCTATGTAACAGTTGGACGATAGTAAAAGGTCATAGCAAAACCCGTAGCTACTTGTACTAAAAAACAAGTAAGTGTAATTCCCCCTAGACAAGAAAATATGTTGACATGAGGAGGAACATATTTACTAGTTATATCATCTGCAATCGCTTGAATCTCGAGACGTTCCTCGAACCAATCATATACTTTCTTGAGATAGGTAACCCAAGAAAGACTCCCCTCTGAGAGCCGTATATGAGAATTTCATCTCGTACGGCTCAAGCCGAAACACACAAATACTAGTTTCAACGGATATGGAATAGAGAGTTTCAAACTTCTTGTGGCTTAGCCGCTTGACTCGATTTGACCAAAAGATACGAAGTAAGAAAAATCCGGAATCTCTTCTTTGTGATGATAATGCCAAGAAATACAATCTCAAGTTGGCTCATCCATCTTTCTTTATGTTAATCCTGACAGGCCTCTTGAATCTTCTCTTCCATATCTTTTTTTTATAGGAATTCTCTTGTTGAGACCCTATGAATCAATTGAAACCTCAGATTCATACTAAAACCACGATGATTTCAGAAAACCAAAGCTAAACTCAAAGAAAAACCATTTGATCCTTCCGTAACCATGCTTCATACGCGAACAAAAGAGATAACAGTAGATCCATATTCTCCTGCTGTGGATCGTTCAACTTTCACTTTCTCTTTTCTCTGGAGGGGCAGCCTCAGTTCCATCAAGGAAGCTGCTAGCGTGGGCATAAAGTTCACAATCTATTGAATAGAAAATTCTTTGTTTGTGTCAGATTCACTCGTTTTCTTTACTAACATAAAAGAAAGTGACCAAACGAACAACTTCAGGGGCCCCTTCCTTATTCCCAACGGGTACTTATTACTTCTTAATAGAAAGAATCGTTTTGTGACTTGACCGGGCTGGGGACCATTGAGAATGTCTAAACCGAATCCAAATAGGAAGAAAGCACTGGCCTTGGCAAAACAGTCAGCGGATACCCTTACCGTTCGTTATCCACCTTCGAATACCACACCCGATCTATCTAGAGTTGGCGGAGGAGCCGTTAGGCCACTCGACTGAACACCAAAACAATCTCGATTCTCAAAGTATACAATTCGAAAAGAAAGAGAGATTTTAAATGATTCTCTCCTGAAAAGCTGTGCTGCTTTCAATCAAGTTCGAGAAGTACTTACACCAAGCGGGGACCGGCTTCGCTAGACCATTTTGGTCCGTCCGGGCTAGGCTCTATTGGGCGCTGGCTTATCGTAAACAAACAACAAACTTGAAAAATAGCATACATACGATATTTCGTTACGATATTTCGTATAGAGAAAGTAGAAAGATCGTATATAGAAGAGATAGAAAATCTCGTATCAACAAAAAGAAAGAGTCAGAAGTGAGATACTTTAGACTTTGAAAGAAACAGGATTTAGATACTGAAATGAAAGTAGTGTAGAATTTCCACAATTACGAAGTGAAGTGTTAGAAATGCTAGGGTAGCTAGACTGAATAGGCTCGAGCAAGGCGAGAGGAGATTGTGACGGAAAAGATTCCAGACTCTCCTAGGCCACTCCAATCTCAAGAGAAGGAAGGCGGCAAGCAGCCATATAAGGTGGATTACAATGTGCTCGCCCACCTGAGGAAGCTCCCAGCCTCTCTTAGCATTTACGATGCTTTGATGATGTCCCCCGAATTGAGGGAAACTCTAGTAAAAGCGTTACTAGAGCCAGAGGTGTTCCTTGCTTACTTCAAAGACTTGGAAGAAGCACAGTACCTCAAGGAGATTCCCGGAGTAACCTTCTCCGATGAAGATCTCTTGCTAGGCACATCAGACCACAATCGTCCTCTGTATGTGTCAGCGACTGTAAACGGTACAAAATTGAACCGTATCCTGGTAGATCCAGGGGCTTCAGTTCACATCACATTATGAATGGAATTTAGCCCGCCTATCATTTGATACGGACAAGCTGAGCTCTGATAAACTCATGCTCAGAGGGTTGAAAAGGGTGAGAAGGTACTCGGGTCTATCACCCTCCCGCTACAGTTTGGTGATCTGAGGACTGAAGCAAAGTTTCACATCATAGATTCAGACACCTCTGACAATGCATTGATTGGTAGGCCGTGGATCCATGAGTACAGGATGATTCCCTCAACGCTTCATCAATGTATGAAATATCAGCGTGACGGGGTTGAGTACTGTATACAGGGTGATACCCAACCGTTTGCAGTGTATGAAATCGGCTTGTACGAGGATGCAGAGCATTACCTTCCCCGCCAACAGGGTGAGGATGGACCTCGTAAGCCCCAGGTTCAGCTTCCAAAGGTAGCACCTGAATTCCGACTGCCGACGTCAGTACCTCCTACGCCGTATCGTGGCGGCAGGATGGGCAGACAAGGTAGAGGAAGAGTCCTCTGAAGTTGAGCAGAATCGAGTGTCAGAGCCTGCAGCAGAACAAAGTGAAAAAACAAAGTCCCTCCCAAATTTTGTCACTGACCTCACTCCCTCGGCTTCAAGGCCAGTGGTAGATATGGGAACGTTCTATGTGCCCCCAAGAAAGAGGCACACTGAGCGTGGGATCTTGTTTTACAGTTCTAGGCCCACTGAAGGCAAAAAAGTTGTAATCCTTCTTCAAATGATGAAATGAAAGATCTTCCAGTTTCGTATTACTCTTCTCCTTTAGTAGATAAGTATCTGCGTACTGGTTTCTTGCCATCAAAGTGGTCAGCTAAACAGGCCGGCCTATGTGACCAGTTGTGGCGTACTGACTTACCCCAACAAGGCGCTAGTTGGGATATGTGGAAACTCCACAGCCCTTAGGCTCTGGCTCGTGCAGGGCGATTACTTGCATTCCCGAAGTCCCTGAAGTCTCAAAAGAGGCTGAGGAGGATCTCGATTCAAAGAATCCGGATTCTTGGAGACTCGCAGCTCATTATCAACCAAGTAGTTGGAATCTAGAAAGTTCTCAAGCCAGAGCTAGTTCAATCTCAGAAAATAGGTATGGAGCTGCTTGGATATATTCCTGAGGTCATCTTGATGAGAGTGCCCCGACGCAACAATGGTCAGGCAGATGCACTCGCCAAGATTGCTAAAGAATTGGCAAGCAAGTTATCTTCTCCCATCACGGTGTTGATCCAGAATCTATATCTATCTTGTCTCCTGCGGATCTGTCTCCTGCAAATGAGGAGACATCCCATTCTGAGTCCACCTTGATAGCTTTGCAAGTAGATGAAGCTGACGACTGGAGGAAGGAAACCCTTCATTGAGTATCTACAATGTGGAAAACTCCCCCGCGAACCCTCTCTTGCATCTCAAGTCAAAAAGAGAGCTCTTTCGTTCGCTTTTGTTAATAACACTTTGTACCGACGCTCATTTCACCAATTGTGGCTTCGATAGACTGTGTAAATCACGCTCGTAGGTGTAATCAGTGCCAGGTTCATGGAACCGTTTTGCACCAACCTCCGAATCCTCTCCATCGTTTCCTTTTGAGAGCTGGGGCTTTTGAATGGTATGCTGAGCTGCCGGTAAAGACTTTTGCCGAGTTAGAAACGATGTTCATGAAAAGATTCGCTAGTGCGACTGAAAAGACAACAATTGCTGATCTCGCTCTAGAGAAGAGAAGAAAAGACGAGTCAGTGACCAAATACATCATGCGCTGGCGTAATCTAAGCATGAAATGTGAACAAGAAGAGCATGCGATCCAGCTATTGATGGGTAACATCGATGATAAGATGGCGCCCTATTTATGCATGGCCTCAATTACAACTTTCCAGGAGCTGCTTGATAGAGTGGCCAAATTTGAAAAGTTGAGATTTTCCAAATTGGAAAACCGGTTCAAAAAGAAGAAAGCTCCAAACTCAAGAAGAAGTGAAGCTCATACCACCTCTTACGACATTGATAAAAGAAAACAGGGGAGCTATAATGTCGATAAGGGGAAGCAACCTGTTTACTACGATGATAGAGCAAAACAGCCTGTCAGTCTTAATCCACAACCGAAGTGAATACTTGGAGGGAATGACAGACCTAGGACCTTTCTCGGTGGAGGAGAGCGTCCGAAGCAAGTAAGAGGAGCAGATGAACAAGCTCGACCAAGTAAAGAATATTCATTCAAAAGAGAAAGTGTGGCTAAGCTCTTTCGACAGGCGCTCAAAGCTGGTCTAGAATTGCCAGAGCCTAAGAAACCTGAAGATATTAGTCGATCCAATGATCCCAATTATTGTCCATATCATCAGATGGTTAGCCACCCGATAGAAGATTGTTACATCTTGAAAGATTGGCTAGAGCGAAAATACAAAAAGGGTGAATTCACATTGTCTAACAGCGTCTTGATTCATCCAAAAAGAGAATCAACAAGGGTTGTTACGTCCTCTTCCGTTCCCCTAGTTGAAGACAAAATCAAAGAAAAATCAACTCAAAATGAAGAATGGGAGACTGCGGTCTCTAAAAAGACAAGAAAAATGCTGAAACAGCTTGAAGGTGTTCCTGGAGAAGATAAGGAAGAAATTCTTCCTATCGAAACATGTCGAGTCATCTCAGTTGTTACAGAGATTGACTTCAAAGAGATGAACTCTGAGGCCTGTCTGATGGTGTTGCAGACAGATGATAGCTCAGAGGGCAATCTCTATTTTCCCGATGAAAGTGATTCAGAGCCTACAATGACTTCAAAGCTAAAACACATGAAGTTAGGTAGTGATTCTGAATCTTCTAGTCAGTTATCTGAATCAATGGAAGTTGATTTGGAAGAAGATGCTTCTTCAGAAAGGTCAGAACCTGATGAAATAGCCCAAGTCCAATTGAGAAGTGGAAGGGTCCTACCATCACCAAAGAAGAAGTTCACACAAAAAGACAAAGGCGCGAAGCGTTGAAGTGAATGAAGAAATCATTCCCATAGAAGATAAGAAGAAATCCACTTCAAATAAGGGAGTAGATTAGAATATTCTCTCACACGAAGATTCCTGCACATCTCAGTGTATATGAAGCCCTATTAATGTCAAAAGATCTCCGCGAGACTCGCTCTTAAAGAACCGGAAAAATAGGAGGCTGATTTTGCTGAGCGGAGCTTAACTGAAATTTCTCAAGCCCAAGATTTTCCAACAATGACATTCTCCGAAGAAGACCTTATGCTCGGAACGACAGATCACAATCGACCTTTGTATGTCACAGCAGAGAGCGATGGTGTTATCATCAATCGCATTTTAGTTGATCCAGGGTCTTCGGTGAATCTGATGAGCTTGCGAGCATTAAGGTGTCTCTCCCTTGATGTTCAACACTTGGGTCGAGAGAAGTAGAAGTTCATGGTGCATGGTTTTAATGAAAAGGGAGAGAAGACAATTGGATCCTTTATCCTGCCCCTCACATTCGGAGAGCTTTATACTGAAGCTAAAATCCATGTGATTGATGCGGATACCTCATTCAGAGTTCTTCTAGGTCGGCCATGGATTCATGAGTACGGCATAGTTCCCTCCACAATGCACCAGTGTATGAAGTATTTCAGAGAAGGGAAAGAATTTCGAATCTCAGGCATTGTCCAACCCTTTGCAGTCCATGAAGTGAAGATCTATGAGGATGCTAAATACTTCATTTGAAAAGATCCAACATTATCACAGTCTTCTAAAGCCGAGGCATCAACTTCGAAGACTGTAAAACAACCTAAAGAATAGAAAGAAAAGAAACAGCAAAGACGATTCCCAAAAACACAAGCACTCGATCAAAGTTGAATGGGTTCATTTGGGTAGTGACACAGAAGAAGAGAAAGATATTCCTATCAAATCCAAGAATACATGTAAGCCTTCAACTCAAATAGTCAAATATGATGACTATTTTGACTCAGATTACGAGTTTGATGCTGCCTATAGAGGTAAGGTGCAATATATCTCTCTGAGGAAGCTGACTGAATCATCAACATCAGCATCAACATCGAAGGCTACACTTGCAATCACACCAGTGCCATATCAGCACTTCAAAGAAATTACTCCTCGTGTGGTCGTGAAAGAATTAGTCACTTTCTATGTACCTCCTCTGTCAGGGAAACGTGGACCAGGAAGTTTCTTATAGAAATCTGAAGCATATAAAGGAGAAAATTTTGATTGGCTGGTGAAATTCCTTGAATCTGAAGAGATTATACATGCAAAAATCTTCGATTCGAAGAATGATGCACAAGCAAGGAGTCCTCATCGGAATTAGCAAACGACGAACTCAATATTTTGAATGAATAGTGAAAAGCGTTACTATGTGAATTCAGGGACTGCTTTGCCTGGACGTATGATGAGATGCCAGGCTTATCCCCTCCCCTGAAGTGGCAATTCATAGATTAGCTATGAAACCAGACGCAATACCTGTGAAACAAGGCCCTAGACGAATGAGATTCGATATCGAAGAACAGGTGATTGCAGAAACCAAGAAACTCATTGAAGCGGGCTTCATTAGAGAAGAAAAATATGCTGATTGGATCGCCAACATTGTTCCCGTGAAGAAGAAAAATGGTCAGATTCGTATTTGTATTGACTTTCGGGATCTCAATAAAGCGTGTCCAAAAGACGACTTTCCGCTCCCATCATTAGAATTCTTGGTGGACAGTACTTCCAATTACGACATGTTCTCATTTATGGACGGATCGTCGGGTTACAATCAGATCAAGATGAGAAACACACATCATTCAGGACACCGATCGGCATATATTGCTACACTGTAATGCCTTTTGGCCTGAAGAATGCTGGGGCTACATATCAAAGGGCTATGACTCACATTTTTGATGAGTTGATTCATCAGAAGGTAGAGTGTTATGTTGATGACCTCGTTGTCAAAAGCGTGGATCGTAAAGATCACCTTCAAGATCTGAGGATTGTGTTTGAGAGAATCAGAAAATACGATCTGAAGATGAATCCCCTCAAATGTGCTTTTGGGGTATCCTCTGGAAAGTTCCTTGGCTACATAGTGCGTCACAGAGGAATTGAGATCGACCCCAGAAAGCAATTGTTGATATGCCTCCGCCAAAGAATCTTCGTCAGCTTCGCTCTTTACAAGGACAGCTTACATTTCTTCGGAGGTTCATCTCAAATCTGTCAGGCAGATGTCAGCCATTTGCAAAATTGATGAAAAAGAATACACCATTCAAATGGGATGCAGAGTGCCAAGAGGCCTTTGATAGTATTAAGAAGTATCTATTAAGCCCGCCTATCCTTGCAGCACCAAGCCTCTCATTTTCTATTTTCTTTTATACACTGCAGCATTAGAAGAGTCCATCGGAGCATTATTAGCGCAACACAATGAAGAAGGCAAGGAGAATGCTCTTTATTATATCAGCCGAAGATTAGTAGGGGCAGAAAGACGATATTCTCCAATTGAGAAGCAGTGTTTGGCGCTCATTTTTGCTGTTCAAAAACTTCGTCATTACATGCTTTCTCATAAGATCACCCTTATCTCAAAGATCGATCCGTTGAAGTTCTTGATGACAAGGCCAACGTTGACCGGTCGTCTAGCCAGATGGGCAGTCCTATTACTGCAGTTTGATGTTCCTCAGAAAGCAGTGAAAGGACAAGTCTTAGCAGACTTTCTTGCAGCGCATCCTATTTCGGGAGACTCTTCGCTAAATGACGACCTACCTGACGAGCAAATTTGACTCGAATGAAAAACTACAAATTTGGGAGCTTTATTTTGATGGGGCATCATCAAGAAAGCCTCCCCAACCCCGAAACCTCCCAAGGGCACGAGCTGGTATTGGTCTTATCTTTCTAACACCTGACGGAGGCATAATGAGGCTTTCATTTAGCTTAACTGAACCGCGAACTAACAATGAGGCTGAATATGAAGCGTTGGTAGCAGGTCTCGAAGAAGCGATTGTCATCGGTATTCAAAATCTGCATATCTTTGGAGATTCTCAGCTTGTAATTAATCAAGTATTGGGTATTTACAAGATTCACAAGCTTGAGTTAGCATATTATCACAAGCGAGTTCTTGAGCTAATGAAACAGATTCCATTCCAAATGTCACGCTAACGCGAATCTCCCGAGGTGAGAACGGTAAAGCTGATTGTTTAGCCAAGCTAGCCAAGGAGATGGCAGTTATGACCGATGAATATCTGATGATTTTTGTCCATACTCGCCGAGTCTTACAACCGACAAGTTTGCGATCCCCGCTGGAAGAGGGGTCACCAAGTACAAGCCAACAGGATACAACTGCGGTTGTTCCTTACACTCCTTTACAAATAGCTCCCCTAAATCAGCAAGGGGAGACTATTCAAGAAAAAGGCGATAGCAAAATGTTTTCATGGTAGAAGAGTCTAATGATTGGAGACAGTCTTTAATTAACTACTTGAAAGAAGGCAAACTACCAACCAACAAATCATTAGCCGGGAAGAGAATTCTACGCTATGCTTTTGTCAATGACACCCTTGACCGTAGATCATTCGAGCAGATGTGGCTACGATGTTTGGGAACTGATGAAGCTAGCAAGGTCGTGACAGAGGTTCATGAAGGGCTTTGTGGTGCTCATCAATCAGGCCCTAAGATGGCCATCAAAATCAAGAGAATGGGCTCTTATTGGCCGACAATTGTGAAAGATTGCATCGATCATGCCAAGAGGTGTCATGAATGCCAAATCCATGGTGACACTATACACCAACCCCAAAATCCGTTACATCCGACGATCGCATCCTGGCCATTTGAATGTTGGGGTACGGATATAATTGGGCCTATCGATCCGCCATCGTCAGCTGGACATCGCTTCATCTTAGCAGCGACAGACTACTTTTCAAAATGGGCCGAAGCCATTGAAAGAAGTAACCTCTGAGCAAGTCACTCATTTCTTTGCCAACAATATTGTCTACAGATTTGGTGTGCCACGCCGAATTCTTTCAGATAATGGCCCAGCTTTGAAAAGCTCAAAGATATATAGGTTTGTCGATCGACACAAGATTGATTGGCGATACTCTTCAATCTATAATCCAAGGGCTAATGGCTTGGCGGAGGCTTTCAACAAAACACTGGTCAAGCTTCTCAGAAAGATTCTGACAAAGTGGCACACTAAATTCATAGAAGAATTATGGGCATACCGTACCACCTACAAGACGCCGACTAAAGCCACTCCTTACTCTCTAGTGTTTGGAGTTGAAGCAGTGTTGCCACTAGAAGTTGAACTCCCATCTCTTCGAGTCGCTATTCAGAATGAGCTGACTCAAGAACAAAATGCTCGGTTAAGAATGGAGGAGCTTGATGCACTCGATGAAGTCAGGTTGCAAGCTCAACAGAACCTGGAGATCTACCGAGCAAGGATGACAAAGTCCTTTGAGCGAATGGTGCGTCCTCGATCATTTCAAGAAGGAGAATTGGTCCTAGTGCAGAGAAGGCCAATTATCCCATATAGAAAAATGGGTGGCAAATTCGTATCCGGACCCTTCGTCATCGAAAAGGTGTACCAGGGAGGAGCTTATCAACTCATTGATCTGAATGGTCAGAGGCCTATGCCGCCGATCAATGGCCGATACCTAAAGAAATATTATGCATAAAATTACCCAGGAAAATTTTCTGTTTCATACGCTATATTTTCGTACATGTTTCTTAGCGTATACATTTCTCTATTTTCTTTTGAAATTCTCTTGTGTTACGAGAATGCATTTCAAATTATCAATTCAAATGTTCTTTTGTGCTAAAGAATAGAAAGACTACTTTTCAAAGTATATGCAGGTGATCTTTCAAAAGATTGAGACACCACCTTCTCTAACAAACCAAGACTCAAAAGTCAAGAAAGAGACTTTTGTGGCTACACACTCCTACAAATTGAGCCGAAGAAGCTCGAGGTCTTTCGACAGCCTGAAGCTTAAGGTTCGAATGGGTGTAAGAGGTCGGATCCAACAAGCCCAAATATGGCCGGATCGCTGGCAGCTCCATCTACTCAATAAGCCATAAGAAAGGCCGTAGTAGAGGAACCCCCATCTCAACAACCTGAGGACGAAGAGCTATCAAATCTTAGCTCGCCCGATCTGATGAACTCAAGTGAATCAGATGAAAGTCTCCTCAAGTGGTTAAGGATCAAGATACTACCTACATTTGGTACTATCAACCAAATCCAAAACCTGCAAATCCTTCAACAAATCCGCAAAGCACAAAGCGAGGATCGAAGGAATTCTTCTTCAACAAGACCGTCAAAGCACAAAGCAAAGGACCGAAGAAAACATCCCAAAGTTCATGAAAAGCCTATGGCTGAACTAAGAGGATTCTGTCATCAACAAGTCCGTTATGCACAAAGCTCTGGACCGATGACTTTTTGCCACGGACCTAATATAAACCTAAGGGTTTAGGTCGCCGGCATCTACTCCTTCATCAAGCCCGCCAAAGCTAGAAGCAAAGGGCAGAAGGCCTACAAATCTTCTGACAAGTCAGTAAAAGTAAAGACAAATCAGATAACCCTTCACCAAGTCCGCAGCACAAAGCACAGGACAGAAAGAATCAAAATCTCGGGACTCAAGCCAAAATTGCAGAATGAGCACCCTGGATGACATCTACAAATATCCCTAAAGACTGAGGGCATTGAAAAGATTTCTTCGGCCTCTTCCTCGCGCTCGAGCTCTCTCCGACTGCTCTCTCTCTCACGATCCCTCCCGCTCTCTCTTCTTCCTGCGATCGGAGGTTTCGACATTTTGATCGGAAGAAACAACTGGAGCTCGCCGACTGTGAAGTAACTTCCTCCAGTTCGCACGCTTCTCCGGTACCCTCGTGGCCGCCCGACCTTGCACCTTCGACGGCTTACCCTTCCAGTCGGTCGGAAGTCACGGCTCTTTGATCGGAAGCCGAAACGGAGGGGTCGCTACTTTGGCTCCTTCGCCGTTGAACGACTTTGCTCCTTCGAACGACTTTCCCTGCCTGTTGGAACGGAAGTTCCGACATTTGATCGGAAGCAACGTGAGCTCGCTCGCTGTGAAGATCCTTTCTCCCTTCCGAGCGCTTCTCTAGCCCCCTTCGTGCCGACCGGCTTCGCGCCTCCGACAACTTTCCCTTCCTGCGGGTCGGAAATCACGACATTTTGATCGGAAACCAGAACGGGAACTCGCGGTTGTGAGGGTAACTTTCGCCCTTTCACCTGCTTCTCCGGCTCTTTGTGGCCGACCGATTACGCTCCATCGACGACTTTACCTTCTCGCTGAATCGGAGCCGACGGCAGGAGCTCGCCGGCTGCAAGGGTAACCTTCCTCCCTTCAGCGCGCTCCTTCGGCCTAATCCCGCAAATCGGCCGAACCAGGGAGATCAGAGAGGGTAAATGGAGGCTTTCATTTGCTTTCATTAATATGAATTCACATTCATGTTAATAATCTTCATTAATGTGAATCATGTTTCAACTGTTTTCATTTCATTAGCTATTATTCTTTCTAGTTCATTGAAATTTCTTATGATTTCTTCTTTCTAATTTTCATTCATTAACATGAAATATGTTTCAAGAAAATCCCTCTCTTATCTCGGCATGCGTGTCGAGCCGGCTAACCACCCATGCACGCTTTTCTCTAGCGTGGCGGGAGGCCCAGTTTTCCGTAGTTTTCCGGGGAGACGCCGGAAGGCTGCCGAAATTTCGGGTGAACATACGACTGTACTCGGGCCTGATTTGAACTCCAATGAACAATGACTTGTGGACTTTTGAACTTGATTGAACACTCACAAGGGACTTGGACAAAGAGAATTGAATTTCACTCGGGCACAATTCAAGACAAAATCAAGTTTCAAATCAAAGCTTAATCAAGTGAACATGAAAGAAATGACAGTGAGCTTGAACTTGCAATAAATGACAATGAAATTGGGCTCAAACTTGAGCTAAACTTGAACATGATTTGATCATTTGAACGATAAAGATTTGAACAGACTACTCGAACATGCACTTTGAACTCAAACCGGGTTGAATACAAGAATCTGTGAATTTGAGCACTTGAACTTGTGCATTCGGACTTGAACTCAACGAAACTACAAGAACTTGAACCCGGCTTGACACTAAACGAACTGGATTTTGACCTAAACGAATACAAAAGAGCTCAAATGAACTTGATTTTGCTTGTAATCAAATGAAAGGATTTATGTAGAACCATTATGCATGTTGCAAATAGCATGTGAAGGCAAGGAGTCCGCAATTAGAACCTGTCTACAAGCAATGTAATCCATTCACAAATAGAGGCACAAGAATCCTCCAAGGAGCATTACAAGCCATATGCAAGATGATTCATTTCCGTGAAAATCAAGTGATCATCAATAAGGAGCAAGGAGGATATGTAACTCGATTGCAACTAAACACTTGAACACGCAAGTCGTACATGAATAATGGGGATAGGTGTATGGCACCTACATCGATCTTAACAAGCGACAACGTACCGGACAAAATATTCTTGAATAACATCAAGAGATATGTAGTGAGATATCCATGAAAGGCACAAGCGAATGCAATCAAAGAAATGAATGAAAGCAACAGAGTTACCATACACTCAGTGCCGATATACAAACGACCGTGAGCTCTTATAGGAAGGATGTTGCAACATCCTCATGACCAACATCGAGTTACAAGCAGGCACACTATAAGACCTCAATGCATGCAAATAAAGAATGTAGTGGACTCTTACAACAGTCTCTACGAGATCGGGTGCATCATACCTGCCAATGGGTCTTCTACAAACACTTCCAGGAGGTCGTAGTGGATACAACGGGTCCCTACAAACAAACACAAGCCACTTGTGGATAACAACAGTGGATATATCGTAGGTACAACGAACCACTGTGGGCACAAGTACAGATATCACTTACGACAATGGTGATTAAGATCCTCAAATACGTCGGGTACAAGGGCAACTCGATGTACGAAAAAAAGGACATCTCCTGGCAGAAGGGAAGAGGTGCTTGAACAAATTCGAACTAAACTTCCTGGTGTTCCAAAGTTAGTCCTACACTTCAGAAGAAAACAGTTCTGGTGTCCACAAACACCAAAAAGAACAAGTCTACTACACTGATGATCCTGAAAAGAGTTCTTTTCAAGGCAGCGGTCGCTGATTTCAAAGTTCAGAAGAACCCTCCCCGGTGAATGAGAAAGGGGGAGTCAACATCAAGATAATGGGATGCCTCGTGACATCCAGATACCGCCACCGGATCCGCAACACTCGTACTAGCGGACAGAAGGCGTGTATAAGCTCTCAAATGAAATGTTGTGTATTCAAATGGCAATTACCTGCACAACGAAATTCTTTCAAATTGAAGATTCAATCATCAACCACTTAAAGCAAAATCCATCCACCCTCCGCAACAGTTTGCCGGGATGGACAAATTCAAATTTACTTCAGCTCACATGGAGCTAATGCCTAGTCGAAAATATCACTAGGATCCATTCTCAAACAATCTCCTGCCATTAAGGACGTGGTACGTGTCCTCTAACCGGCGGTTTTGCCGCCAAATGGCACCGCAGGATAAACGGTTATGACCCGGGGCCCTCTGAACCGAGTGGTTTTGCCGCCAAATGGCACCACGAAATACCGGTTATGGCCAGAGCCAATACGCTCCTTATTGGCATCAAATCCTTGAGATATGAATCAATAGGATATGATCGATAGGGCACAAAGCCCTCTGTTAGCTAAGGTGGATTCAAATTTGTCCCCTTAGACAAACATTCACCCCAGGTCTACAAGGTCCCCTTGGACGAAGCAACCCATGGCTGCCGACAAGGATCCTTCTGTCAGGTTGGGTCGACTACCTCCTCTGACTAAGTAGACCAGGGACCAACGGATCAAAACTAGATACCCTACTGGCTGGGAATAGTGCTTTCTTACAAACCCTAGAAGGTCCGTTTCATATTCTATAATACTGGTCTTTCTTATAGATAAAGAAAAGTGAAAGTCTTCAAAAAAAGAATTCAATATTGGCGACATCACTGCTACTATTCTAGGCTGGATTCCTACTCTATAGTAAGTTCTCGCTTTTCTTTCAGTTAGGGGGATTAGGTCTTTTTCTAAGAGGGTCTTTCTTTTTCTTCTTTCTTCATTGAATATTCATTACCCAATAGGTTTTTTTTTACTTATTCAAAATTCTTCCAGAAAGAGTTTTCCCCTTTCCGCGGTGGGGTTGATTGGACGAAAGATCCCATCCCTCCCTATAGAATGAGAAAAAACAAAATGACAAAAATCCGAATATGATACTTTAGAATCAAAAAATTCCGAAACATCAGAGGCACGTAGTGAACAAGATTCACATATGATCCGATCCCCTAACCTAACACTCCACTCTAACGTCAGACGAGGAAGCGGCGTCAGAGAAAGTCCCGCAAAACTACCTACCATACCTAGCCACTGTTGATGGAAAGACTTCTAGCTGACTGAGCTTCCCATTCATATGACCCTAAACCGGGCACAGTAGGCAAATGATCAGCCTCTTTCTATTTCTCTCTTCTGCAAAAAAATGGAAGGCCCTTGTCACTGACTTTGATCTACTGTGATCTGAGAAAGCTCTTATCCTAACCTCACTTCTCACCATCTTATCTTCCTCGTAATATTTTCATTTGAGGAAGTGAAATCTAAACAAAGCGTAATAGAATTTCATATGCTTCAACTCCAACATGACATGTAGCCGGTTGCCAACCTCCAAGAAACACATCCAAGTTGTCCTATATCGATTGGGCTGGCCGGGAGAGTAGCTAAATGCCAACCGACCGAAAAAGAAAAAACGAGTGAAGTTCATCTCTTATCTTCTTTCTATTGAAAGGAAGAACATTGGCAGTTCAAGTCCGGGAATTGGCTCTCACTCTCAGCCAGAAAAAAGATCGGTTACACTCATCCGCTGAATGACCCGGTGATCCCCATATGTTCTAACATTCAAGTAGGAAAAGAGAAAATAGGTCAGTAGGGGGAGCCCTCCAATCAAAAGAAAGTCATTCAAGATCTAGATCTAGAGCTAAAAAGGAGCATTCCCAGCTCACTCTTTTCCTTTTCATACTAAGAAACTAAGAAAAGATCTCTTTTTCTCTCTTTTTTTCATTCTAAAAAATCCTATTTTCTTTCTAGTAGTTCGCTCGTCCTTTCCTTACTCTTCTCTCCGATCGCCAGACGGGTTTGATTTGTTTGGTTTTCTAAGGTAAGGGTAAGTGACTGGGAAAAAAGACGATTACGTATGACATCAAGTCAAAGTCTTAGTCTCAAAAAAGCATCTGACTGAGTGACAGCGATCTCAATGGGTAGAAGATATGCTTGGGAAACTCCGATAGGCCTAACCGGCCTGCTCTTATCAAAGAAAAAGAAGAAAGAATATAGGCTCCCACTGATAGCAGTTAGTTCTAGGTCAAGCTTGCGAGTTTAGCTCTGCCTCCTACTCCTATGACTCCTCCTTATCCTATTGATTATTCTCTCGCGGATCTGCTGATCTGATCATAGCATGCGTCAGGAGACATCGGAAAAGGCGCTAGATAAAGGCGCTAGAAAAAAATGTCTCTTTTTTCGAGTCCGGTTCGGGCAGACTCTGATTTTGAAAGAAAGAATTCTGTCCGGAAATTGTTCTTCGACTGCACATTCTTCGGCCTGCTGGTGGAAGTGAGCATCTCCCCGTCACTCTGAAAAGATATCTCGAGGAGCTTCATTCCATGGGCGCTCAATCATCCTTCTTTCCAAAAATGATGCGCTGCTTTTTGGAATCAGATGGTGACCGGTGTCAAAAGGAAGGTGGGGCAGAGGAATCGACGAAGAATCCAGGAAAGAGCGAAGGAAAAGCGAAGCGTGACGAGAATTCTAGACTCGAGATGTTAGAAGGTGCTAAATCAATGGGTGCCGGAGCAGCTACAATTGCTTCAGCGGGAGCTGCTGTCGGTATTGGAAACGTTTTCAGTTCTTTGATTCATTCCGTGGCGCGAAATCCATCATTGGCTAAACAATCATTTGGTTATGCAATTTTGGGCTTTGCTCTCACCGAAGCTATTGCATCGTTTGCCCCAATGATGGCGTCTCTGATCTCATTCGTCTTCCGATCGCAAAAAGGCGCTAGTAAGTCATATCTACGATCATCCATTTTCTAGTGTTTTGATCAAAGTCAATATCTCTTTGTCTTTATCTGGGGACCTTTGGCTTTTCGTCCTTTTGATTTTGTCAAAATCAAAACTATTGCCTTTTTCTTTGAGTTGTGCCGTGGGTCAGTCATCCATTCGTACGATCTGAGTTATGGAAGGAAACAGGGGAGTTGGCTGATCAAGATGGACAGTAACGATCGCGTAATAGAAATTTCTCATCGTGCTCGGAAATTCTCAGCTATATGGGGGACTTGGATGGTGAGCAAAAACAATTGATCAAGAAGTTGGTCAACTTTCGCATGATCAATGGTAAAAGAACGAGAGCTCGTGCTATTGTTTATCAAACTTTTCATCGCCCAGCTCGAACTGAACGCGATGTAATCAAACTGATGGTTGACGCCGTAGATAATATAAAGCCCATATGCGAAGTGGTCAAAGTAGGAGTCGCAGGTACTATTTATGATGTCCCTGGGATTGTAGCCAGGGATCGTCAACAAACCTTAGCTATTCGTTGGATCCTTGGAGCAGCTTTCAAAAGACGTATAAGCTACAGGATAAGCTTAGAGAAATGTTCATTTGCTGAGATACTGGATGCTTACCGAAAGAGGGGAATTGCACGTCAGAGAAGGGAGAATCTTCATGGACTGGCTTCCACCAATCGAAGTTTCGCGCATTTCAGATGGTGGTAAAGTGATACCACATAAAGAACTCTTCCTCATTCAGTCATCTTCTGAAGTCAGAAATGTTTGACTAACGCCTTTCTTTTTCTTTGTAAAGAAAGAAAAACTATCGTGTCTAAGTGAAACGCTGCGCGCCTTTCACTTGTCTAAGTGAAACTATTTCACTTGTCTAAGTTCAACGCTGCGCGCCTTTCTTCATCTTCATATAGAAAGAAAGTCGGCCTTCCTCATACTCCCCCCTTCATTCATTGAGTTGGAGGAATCCACAGGAGGCCCGCCCGTTATGCATTGCATAAAAGAACCTTTCTTTCTATTTTGACTCAGGTCGAATGAATACGAAAGGCACTAGATCAAATCAAGAGGCCATGAATGAAGAAGTAGTGGGCCTTTCACCTTCTTTCTAGTGACTCGTGGAGCTGAGAAATCCACTTCAAAGGGAGGGAAGCTAGCTGTCATCATCATCCTTTCCGGTAGGAAAAAGAGTCGGACTATGACGTACCAGTCCCTAGTGGTGGTTCACTTTTTTGAATCTGCCAAGTCAAGGTCAACGTACGTAGCGTAGCAAACCGATCATCTGCCTCTTTCTCGTTCTCGCTCGGAAGCCAGATCTCGCTTTTCTCCGTACTACTGTACTGGACCTTCTACATTTTGGATTGACTTGTCGAATCTCCACCACTCCTTTCTTGTCCGGCTCTCGAAGAGTTGAGCGGGCGCTGGCCAGCAACTTTCGTGCCTGAGAATGGAAGAGGGCCGCAGGCATTCATTCTTCGTACCTGGTCCAGCCTCACAACCGGTTGGTCAGACGGAATTGGACAAAGAAAAGAGAGTGCTCGACCGGAACAACGTCAAACCATAGAACACAGCTCCTTTCGGTCGAACCTGCCTCCAAGCTAGCGCCTTACCTTTTTCGTAGATAGTCTCAGTGAGAGCTACTGTAGTCTCCCCCGTTGACCTTCTTTTATAGATAGAATCTTCAATGAGTGGAAAGGACTCCCATACTTTCTCCGCAGTACGAGCCTCATACAGAGCCGCGCCCTTGTGATATGATAAGAAGAAAAGGCGCGCAGCGTTTCACTTAGACAAGTTCAAGGCGCTAGTTGATTCGAAGAGCCAGGCCGCCCTCTTTTCCGCACCAACCCTGATTGTCAAATCGGGTGTATAGCTCAGTTGGTAGAGCATTGGGCTTTTAACCTAATGGTCGCAGGTTCAAGTCCTGCTATACCCACTCATCGTAAGGATGCATAGTAGCGTTCAAAGAGCACTCTTTGGCCTTGAGACTCGCCCCTTTCTCATAAACATTTCGACTTCGCTCGTTGTGTGAGGTCAGGAGTAGTTTCAAACTGGCTCGGTCATCGATAGGCCGGCCTTCATTGGATAGGGCGCGGGGGAGAGTCAAGTCAAGCACTAGTTAGTTGGGGTGGGACGCACCAAAGCAGGATTTAGGGCAGTAGTTCGGCTTGCACATACATAACAGGGTGACCACGAAAGAAGCAGGCAAATCGCTCTAGGTGAATAGAACCTACCTCGGAAAACTAGATAGGCTGCTTTCGAAAACTATTACTGCAGATCGACATCGGAGGCGGCCCAAACCTAGGCTGTGACGCTTCCTGTCGAGTACAATTCAGACTTGAAGTTCGTTTACACAGTAAGAGAAAGACAATTGAATGGGACTCAGTCTTGAGCAACTTTCTTAGATTAGATTCTTGAATATAGCATCAACATGAAAAGAACATTACAAAGCTATATAGGCATTTATCCCATCCATCAACCGAGAAAGACACCTACGTTACACTAACTAGGAGCGCGCTTCTTTATGAAAAAAGACATTCTGAAATGAGCCCACATAGAAAAGTGGGCTGGTCTGCTCATTCTTTGTGTTCGTACATTTCTTCATTATTGCAATACAAAGAACACCTCCACTATACTAGTGATGGAGGGGATTCGCGCCGGATGGAACAAGGCGCTTTGAACCATATACTACTTTTGCTGGAAGCCTCGGAACAGAATTATGCTGCTTGCTGGGCCCTGATGGTGGAACTGGCATTTTTGGGGGGATGAAAGCGGCCCCCTTTTGCGGCAGAGTGGGCAGCATCGCTTTCCCTCGTGTAGCTAGAACACAAGAAGAAGAAAAAGCAGTCTTTCGCGGATTCTTGCGAAAACAAATTGAGCTGTAGGCATCAAGACTCAAGACCGAGATTCTATACTGCTGCAGAAGCGGAAGAGAAGGTCAGGATAGATAGATTCAGATCCTTTCATGTAGGATAGTCTTTGATGGGCTCGGATCCTTTGCATGATTTCATGTGAGGAGCCACCTTTGACGGGCTTTGAATTTGGACAGATCCAGCGGGCCTTCTTGTCATTTTTAGGACTTTTTGGGATGGGCCGGCCCGTGCATGTAGGCTTGGTCATTCGGGCCTTGGGCACCTGTGGGCCGTATAATTGGGGTGCGTCATTTGACGACTCAGTGCATGGATGTCACGAGTCCATTGGCATAGGCTTAGGCCTATTTCGTAAGTGAGCAGTTTTTGGCAGGCCTGGAGATGGAAAGTGGAAATATGCCCATTTTTTCATAGTTCAGGTAAGAAAGCCGCTAATAGGCAACAGGACATACGCTACTGGATAAAGTATGCTAGCCACTAGTCCAGGAAGAAAGGAAATGAAATAGGATAGTCAAAGATGAAAGAAAAGAAATCCAGATATTTTCGTTAGCCTAGAGAAAGAGATTGACCGGGGGTAAGATGCATACCGCATACCCGATCCCGCTGCTCTGGACCCTTTCTCCTTTTCCGCTTGCTTTCTTTGCCCGAGAACCAGCTATCCATGCAACCCATTCCCGACTATAGACTATAGAAGGCATGTCCCCCCTAAATCCATCTATTATACCTATTCTCTTACTCTAAATTACCCCCGGAAATGGGAATGATTGGTCTCAACTCAGGAGGAAGAACTGGTAATAGGCACAAAACCATCCATTCTGGGTCTACATTTGTTCGAAGAAAATGTTTAGCTAATTCTATGCGCCTAACCAAAAAATCCTTTCTTCTTCTCATTTTTTTCTCTTCCTCCTGCGGACTCTTCGTCTCCTAATTCCTTCCATTCTACCAAAGAATTATCTGTAAGAATTCGCAAATCCGAATCGGCTAATTGTTCTCTGATAGCACCTGCCCCCGTAGAGATTTCTCGGTTTCGAAATGTCTCGAAACGTAAAAAAGAGTGGGATGCTGTATTTCCAGGATTGGATTTCATATTCGAATGAACCTCGTAATCGTAAGAAAGTAGGTTTTTTAGCGCAAAAGCAAAATTGAGATAGGTTCCTATAGTATTGGATTCCCCCCCTCACAATCGGACGTGAAGGTTTCCTCTCATCCGGCTCAAGTAGTTACACCAAATAAAGAAAGGGGTTCTTCTTCTTTTTAAACTTTGTTCGAGAAAACCCTACAAAAAGCTACTCTTTACTCAAGTTCCCAGTAAGGACCAGCCTTTCATTGATTCATTCTTATCTTTTTTTTTGTTATTTTCACTCTAACCCTTTTTCCTTTCTTTTATGTTGTTTACGAAAAAAAGGAAATGTGAAGTTATTGAGTAGTCTACTTCCCCTCAAATGATGAATCCCCTGAAAGGAATATTGTGGGACTCGTAAAGGATTTATTTGTCTATATATTGTATTGTTCCATTCGATCTTTTTTAGGTCTCTACTCACCTCGATGGTTATGTGCCATGATATCCCTTGAAGCATATATGCGATAGATAAGCTCCCGTAACCATGCCATATTCACTTGCGCTTGAGATTTTCTTTCTCAAAGAAATGGAATGTCTAATTCCACAAAAAGTCTTTTTTTTCACGAGGTATAACTAACTATTCCTATATTATCTGTTACGGAATCGACCATGGATCAATTCCCCCTTTCTTCCATTTTTAAGTCTTGAATGCACCCATAATTCTGAGCTTCATGTTCCTCCTCCCAAGATACATGTCAGAGCCGGGGGCATCCCAATCAGATTAAATGGGATGACAGTTTCTCAGTCCAAATCTGTCAAATGAAAATTTCGATCAAATCACACATCGCAATATACTAGGCCCTCTAATTCCCTAAGGGGCTTATCTAAAAGATTCGCAATATAACTAGGAAGACGTTTCAAATACCACACATGAGTCACTGGACATGTCAGTTTGATGTATCCCATTTGGTACCTTCGTATCCGAGAATCAACAAATTCCACCCCGCATTCTTCACAATATTTCGGGTCTTCTTTTTCAGCTCGGTAATTTCCACAAGCACAAATCCCACTTTTTATGGGTCCATAAATTGTTTCACAAAACAATCCATCTTTCTCCGGTTTCTTAGTTTTCTAATGAAAAGTATAGGGTTTTGTCACCTCTCCAACTATCTCTCCATTGGGTAGAATTTTTTTTGCCCAAGCCCTGATTTGTTGAGGGGAAACTGGTCCAATTCGAAGTTGTTGATGTTTATACTGGTCGATCATAGAATAGAAATTCTGATTCATTGAGATCAAGCTTCCTTCCTATTCATCTGGAAGTTCTTTTCAGATACAAGGAAATGATTCAGTTCCAGGGCCAAAGATCGTAGTTCTCGAACGAGCAATCGAAAAGATTCTGGAGCACCCTCTGGATTAGGTACTGTTGATCCAATAATCGTAGCACCAAGTACTTCTTGACGAGCTCTAATATGATCAGATTTATAAGTAAGCATCTCTTGTAAAATATGAGCAACACCAAATCCCTCTAGAGCCCAAACTTCCATTTCTCCTACTCTTTGTCCCCCTTGTTTGGCCCTCCCTCTAAGGGGTTGTTGTGTAACAAGTGCGTAATGCCCACTGGAACGTCCATGGATTTTATCATCAACTTGATGAATTAATTTTAGGATATAGGACTTTCCTATTAGAACAGGTTGTTCAAAAAGATCTCCTGTTCTTCCATCAAAGATTCTGCTTTTTCCCGGATATTCGGGTTCAAATACCCATGGATTTCTTGTTTGCTTACTGGCTTCATATAATTCAGAAAACACTAGTTTTCTTGAGGCCTCTTGCTCATATCTCTCATCAAAGGGCCCTATTCTATAATGTTTCTTTAGCAGATCCCCCGCTAACCCGAGCGAACATTCAAATATCTGTCCCACATTCATTCGTGAGGGGACTCCTAATGGATTGAATACCATATCAACGGGCGTTCCATCTTGCAAATAGGGCATATCTTGTCTAGACAAAATCTTAGAAATTATACCCTTATTCCCATGCCTTCCAGCTACTTTATCACCTACTTTGATTTCACGTTTCTGTGAAATATATACACGAATCCTTTCTGGATTAGAATTGGAAACCCCCTTTCTATGGATCCATCTCACATCAATAACTCGACCCCTTCCCCCTATAGGTAGTCTTAGAGAAGTTTCTTTTGAAGTGGATACCTGAATGCCAAGTATAGCTCGTAATAATCTATCCTCCGGGGCATATGAAGATTCGCTCGCTGTCTGAGGTGTTAATTTACCTACTAAGATATCACCTGTTTCTATCCAAGATCCCAGCATCACAATTCCATTTCTGTCTAAATTTCGGAGTAAACGAGCCTCTAAATGCGGAATATCCTTAGTGATTCTTTCAGGACCTTGGCTTGTTAAATGAGTCTGAATTTCATATTTCCGGATGTGAAAAGAAGTATAAATATCTTCATAGACCAGACGTTCGCTAATTAGTACTGCGTCTTCAAAATTGTAACCTTCCCATGGCATATAAGCTACTAATACATTTTTTCCTAAAGCGAGTTCCCCACCAGCTGTAGCCGCACCACCCGCTAGAATTTGTCCCTTTTTAATGTATTTACCCCGCTTAACCTGAGTTTTTTGATGCATACAAGTATTTTTGTTGGAACGTTGATACATAACTAATGGAATGCTTAGAGTATCCCCATTACTTGAGAAAATGATCTTTTGAGTATCAGTATAAATGATTTTTCCCTTGCGTTCGGCTATAGCTGAAATCCCCGAATCTAGAGCCGTTTGGCCTTCCAACCCAGTTCCAACAATGCACTTCTCGGACCGAGAAAGGGGAACTGCTTGACGCTGCATATTAGAACTCATTAAAGCTCGATTCGCATCATTATGCTCGATAAAAGGAATGAGGGAAGCTCCAATCGAAAAATATTGGAAGGGAAAAATGCTTCTAAGATGAATCTCTTCCCATGCAATAGTCAGGAATTCTTGACGATATCGAGCAGGAACAACCTGTTGTTCTTGAATACCCCGATTCAAGGCCAAAGAATTTCCTGCTGCTACCATATAATATTCATCTCTATTTGGTGATAAATAAACCATCTGTGCCTCTTTTGATCTCTCAGATAATTTATAAAACGGACTCTCTATAGATCCCCAATAACCAACCTTCACATGAATAGCTAATGATCCGATAAGTCCAACATTGATTCCTTCGGACGTGTCAATAGGACAAATACGTCCATAGTGACTCGGGTGGATATCTCGTATCCGAAAACTAGCAGTTCGCCCCGTCAATCCTCCAGGACCCAAATAACTCCATTTTCGCCCATGAACAATTTGTGTCAACGGATTAGTTCGATCCAAAACTTGAGATAAAGGGTGTAGGCCAAAAAACGATTCATAAGTAGTTGTTAATGAAGTTGAAGTTACCAAATTTTGAGGAGTAGGTATCAATTTATGCCTGATTGCTCCACATATAGTTCCTCGAACCGTATTTTCTAAACGAACAAGAGCCAATCCGAATTGATCCTGTAATAGATCTGCTACAGAACGAATACGTTTATTTTTCAAGTGATTCATATCGTCAAGTGTACCCATTCCCAATTTTATTCCAATCAAATGATCCACAGCAGCCAATAGATCTCGTGGTAACAAAAAAGTATTGTTTTGGGGTATATCAAGATTCAGTCTCCGGTTCATATTTCGTCGACCAATCTTTCCTAATTCACATCTTTGTTGAAAAAATTTCTTTTGTAATTCCTTGCATAAGGACTCAGAAAATACCGGATCCCCCCCTACACAGGCAAATTGTTGATAAAACTCCAAAATAGCACTTTCTTTTGACCCAATATTTTTTTTCTCTTTATCATTCGGGAAAGACAAGAAAATCTCAGGGTAACAAACATTATCTAGAATTTCTCTTATATTCGAACCCATAGCTGATGATAGAACTAGAATAGATATTTTTTGTTTTCTACTTACACGGGCCCATATCCTTGCCTTTCTATCAATTTCTAATTCCGACCTTCCCCCCCAATCCGATATTATAGTACTGGTATAGACAGAAATTCCGTTATGTTCCAATTCTGAACGGTAGTAAATACCGGGACTTTGCAATATTTGGTTGATCACAATTCGGTATATTCCATTTACTATAGAGGTTCCAAAAGAATTCATTATAGGGATGTTTCCAAGAAAAACGGTTTGTTCTTGCATATTTCTACCGGTTTTCCAAATTCGAATTTGAGCTTGAGCCAGGTACAAATAGAAAGAAATGGAAATTGATAAAGCATTCCTGGGAAAAATTCTGTCACTTAGGCTGATGGAGTCTTTTATCGGATATCAAAATTGATCCAATTTAGACCTCATTCTTTTATTAGGATATTACGATCAGGGTACAAAAAAAGAAAAAATCAATGAATTCAGGATTTCATCTGCTCTCTATGAATAAGAGAAAAACAGAAGAAAACAGCATAGAGTTTCTCTTTTTTTAGCACACGCAATTGAATGTTCAAAAAGGAATTCGCAAATCTTTTTTTGTTTGTTATAAGATACAATGGAGTTGCGTACGTATATAGTCATAGGAGTCATCTTTAGGAAGTACATGCCGATATAGCTATCTAGCTATCCGTATATCACATCTTTTCTCATAATTGAACTTGGTGCAACATAGGTTCGGTCGCACTCTATCATAATGTCTATCTTCTATTCATATTCAATGAAATATTCAAGCACGATGATCCTATATAGGGATAGGATATGTGCATAAGAAATAGACCCGGGCTCGGTATCCACGTAGAAAAATTTCTGTTCTGGAGTTTACACTGTTCTGGGGTTTACATATACACATCTATTTTCTTCTTGATAATGTAATTGATAATGATTAGTCGTAAATCAATTGGATTTTGCATCCATTAAGATAATACAAATGGAGATACAAAATTCAGAGCTGTTCGCTAATTCAAAGTCAGAAAAGTAAGTAAGAGTAAAAGAGTAATAAGTAAATAGTTCATGTCAATAGTGAATGAAGTAAAGAGTGAATTATTCTAAATTGCCCTGCATTTTACAGTCTGTGACCGGGGCCGGGAAGAGACGCCAGAAGATTCACGAGTGAGGCCGGGGACGTAAGGAAGAATCTAATGAAGATAGGAACCAGCAACCTCAAAATGAGGCAAGACCTAAACTGGCAACAACCTTTGTTGAAACTATCAAAATGTGATCTAACGCCTGTGAACCCCCATGCCCATGAGTGTGATGTGATGGGTTCGTGCTGTCACTAGCTGTTCTCGGTGAATTTACCTACACAAGATATTCCTCTCATCAATCCGGCCGGTCAGACTCATTCTCATTCTTCCGGAAGTGAGACTAGCGTTTCTTAAGTATAGTAAGTATAGAAAGGGAAGTCTTATTGTTGCAGCGAGCAGCACTCGATCAATCGTCCGAGGGTAATGGGCGGGTCTGACTCTTTCATTGGTACCTAACCTATTACATTAGCTAAGACTTTCCTTCATCTGTACCCAAGTACCTTCCAGGATCAGATCACTCCGGAAAAGTCCTTTCTTTTCTAGTCTAGCCAAAAACTACCATGAAGTAGGAGCCATCATCAATTCCAGGTGCTTCAAAGCAACTAGTACGACGTAGTCTCTAGAAAAATGTTTCTTGGATAGATCGTTTGCTTCTCAGCGTTTCATTTTAGTCTTCTTTACTTCACCAAGCAAGGGCGGCCTCTTTGTGGTACTTTATGGCAGTCTCCGCCTCTTACGCTAGCGCTGTCTACTCAGGTTGTTGTGACCAACCCCGGTATCCTTTCGAAGGATCACTTCAAAAGGCTAGACGACAGGTTTTCCTTTTGTCGGTAGGCCGAACCTATAGAAGAGCGCTAAAAATGCCTTTCCCCCGTTCAAGTGAACATAGACGATCAATCAAGATAGGATTGGCCAGAAGCTAAAGATATGAAAAGCCCATGAGGTGGGTTACGCCTATTCTTAAGAGGTTTGGGAGATCTGCTCAATGGACTCGATTCGTTTAGTTAGTACCGGACCTCTTCTCTCTCTTTTCCTTCATGAACCAAGTCGCCTGAAGTACTATTCGAGGTCCTCCAAGCCCTACAAGCGCGTACAGCTTCTAAGATTTTGAAAAGAAAGCATCTCTCTCTCGCTTTTTAGAATCATCCTCGCCAGTAGTTCATATTCTTAGCAGACTGCAAGCTAGGAAAGATGAAAAATCGGACGTTGAAACAACTCAGCTCGTTGGGGAATCTACGGCAGTTGGTACTACTTTTGGTAGTGGCTAGTGAGCATATAATCATTACACAAGAGTATGACGTTATTTACTCGGAGGCTTTATATACATACATCCTGGGTGGATTGGTTGTCCACAACCAACTGCCCTTAGTTTAGCTAAGTTCTGAACCAAGACCTATATATGTATACTACAGGAGTGGATGACCCACAATTCAAAGAAGCTTATTCGCTTCGCTTCCTAATCTATTCCTTTTCAAGATGAATTCTTTGTGAACGGCAGAGCCCATCTTAGACTGTTCGTAGCAAAAAAGATTCCAACGGAGGATCTGACTTGTGGTTTTTCTTTTGACACAGAAATGGTACTTACCAAAATGCTCGTATTCGCTCATATATGTCTATTTACGAGAGTTAGGCTCATCAGGCCATTTATTCGTCCAATTTAGATCAATCCGTTATGGCATAAAGGGAGAAGCAAAAGCGGATTCGTCGCCTGTGGGACTCTCAATTCTTTACTGGTTGATAGCGATCTGACTTCTTCCTTCAGCATTTCACCGCAACATGTCCGATTTCGAGAGAAAAGGGATTAGAAAATAGCCCGGCTATGCGAAAAAACGGAAAAGGCGCGAAGCGTCTCGTTTTGATAGACAGAAGGTATAGCGAAAAACACTGTTTTGAATTTACCAGAGCAAGGCCCCCTACTCACCCTGTTCACGGTTGGTTGGCTGGGAAGAGTAATAGGTCTTCTCTCTTTTCTCTTTACCTTGGTGTGTGACTAGGAACTAGGAGCAGCTATTGCTATGGAATCCCCAACTGTTAGCTCAGTTGTTAGCGCAAAGGGAGTGAAAGCAGTGACTTCCGGACCCAGGCGCTAGATCAGTGACGCAGTTAGCGGAGCTCGTGGCATAGCTCAGAGTCTGAGTCTTAGTAGTAGTAGCGATCAGTCCCGTTCACGACTCCGATGTTTTCGGGTGCAGATGAACAAGCGGTGTGATCTTTTCCAATGAAGAATACCAGACGAGGCGTGGTGATTTCTTTTCATGATAATGACATGGCACGGATCTGTTTCAGATTCGACAGAAGAAGCTCTTTCCACCCTTGGACTCTCTTCCAAACTCTCTCCTTTCCTTAAGACTCTGAAAAGCATTCTTCAAAGATCTGCTCATCATGGTAGGCAAAGCCAAATTGGGTAAGAATATTGACCTGAAAAATGTCTTTTGCAAGCTCTTTCGCCTCAGGTGAGCAGTTTAAGCTTAAGTAAGAAAATAGCAGACTTGTCTAGATTTCTTTTATGGCCCGAGCCTCCCTCATATACTTGCAATATCTTCCTGATCTCTATACATTCAGCTGCATTAACTAAAGAAAAAACAAGGCTATCATCTGCAAAAAAGAAATGAGAAAGATTGGGACCCTGCCTGCTAGCCCTCACACCATGGAGACACTGCCTGGCTTCAAAAAGGATTGATTATTCACTTCCTAGCAAAGAAAAAGGCGATAGTTTTGATTGAAAAGAAAAAGGCAATAGTTTTTCTTTTTCCAAAAGAAAAAGGGAAACGGCTCCATAGCACGAGAAAGTCAGCCGTGAATGACTTTCAGTTCGGGGGTGTATACTTTCCATCTTTGTTGAGTAGTGCGCTCTTGCTTCCTTCCCCATTCATTTAGGGCGTAGCGAGTGATCGACCAGTCTTCAAATCTGTTCAGCTGGGAGTGGATATAGTGAACAATGACTTTCACGGCATGGAGAATTCACCAGTCATTATGTCAACTGCAAGCAAAGAGTTCGCGATTCAATTCAGTCTAGATCCGCTTTCTAGCTTTCTTTTGGGCCAGTTTCCTCACCTGATCGTAGACCACCCTTCCTCTAATGGTTCCTTTCGAGGTCGTCTAATTCATTAGGATATGCCCTCACTCATAAGAAGGGGAAGGCGCTAGAAAAAGCCATGATTAGGTGATTTCCGTTCTATACGCGCCTAAGCGGCTATATACGTCCTATCAACACCTCTCCGTTAGCAGAAGGATGCGCCTCGGCATCTTCAGCTGGATGAATCCACTTCACCAGGAGATGGTGAAAGCTTCTTCGCAACCATTGAAGGTCCGTTAGTGCATTACAGGTGTGTTCATGACTCTTTCTTTGTCGGGAAGAGAAGGCTATTGAAGAGCTAGCTCTATGCTAGCTAAAAGAATACAAGGCGCTAGTAGGTGTATCTCCTGCGCTTATTGATAGAGATAGAGGCGATACAGACAGCTTTTGGCCTATGCTGGCTTCGTAACAAATAGACGATCCACACTAAGGTAAATACTGCTAACTGGACAACAGACTAAAAAAAGTCTAAGAAAGAACTTGTTTGTTGGTTGGGCCGCAGGCAAAAATCACATTGGGGAATTGCCATATGGCACGAAGGCAGCACCGATATGCTTTCAGCCGAGGAGCCTACTACCTCTACTACCTAATAGCGGCCATGGCCTCTGTTGAAAAGTCAGGACTTTTTCTCTCTCTTGCCTTTCTTTCGGCGAAATATTACGATGATTCTATATATTTCTTTAGACTTTTTAGACTTTTGAAATATCTTTCTATTCATACTAGATTATTCTATTATTCTATAGATTATAGAATCTATATTCTTTCTTCTATTATATAGTATTTACTTTCTTACTTTTTACTTTAATCCCAATTTATTCACTGTAGCCGAATTGGCATGTCCTAGTCTCCTATGCAATAAATCATCTACCGGTTCATCAGACATTGTCAAAGCTGTAGCGTGAGAGTCCACCAAGTGAAAGAGCCCCCCGTGCCGAATCCCTTTAGCCAACAATTTCCCCGCCCGGTTAATAACTCAATAGAACTTATTGATTCGCTAAATTGTTGAGCCACAGAGAAAAGATTCTTAGCCACTTGAGGAAAAGGAGTCTACTCAAAAGTATTATGACCATCAATAACTGAAGGAAGAGAGATTGAGCCAACCCTAAAAATTGAAAGTGGAAAGTGAAAACCCGCCCCGTCCTCGATTAGAAATCAGATGTGGTTTGCTGAACCTGACTGACTAACGCATAATCAGTAGCCAGAGGAGTGGAGGAGGCGGGCATAGGCTTGTAACGGGCACCCACCGAAGTGGGGAAAGGGAACCCTCATAGACACCGAAGTGACAAAGACCATACCCAGCCCGTCCAAGATATACATTACTTTATCATCATCTGAAACAGATTTATGAATAGCAGCCAACAACTCACAAATAGCTTTGAAACGAATTAGTATTAGGTTATGGAAGATGTACCTCTCTTGCACATAAGTAATTCGACTTTGAGTTGTTGCTCCACTTCTCCCAAAAAGTCATTCCTAAGATATGTTCATATGGCATGGGCTGAAGGGAGATGGTGTTGGCAAGAATCTATTCGGAAAGGGTGGTATTTAGCCACGACACAACCATTTGATCCTTCCGTAACCATGCTTCATACGCGAACAAAAGAGATAACAGTAGATCCATATTCTCCTGCTGTGGATCGTTCAACTTTCACTTTCTCTTTTCTCTGGAGGGGCAGCCTCAGTTCCATCAAGGAAGCTGCTAGCGTGGGCATAAAGTTCACAATCTATTGAATAGAAAATTCTTTGTTTGTGTCAGATTCACTCGTTTTCTTTACTAACATAAAAGAAAGTGACCAAACGAACAACTTCAGGGGCCCCTTCCTTATTCCCAACGGGTACTTATTACTTCTTAATAGAAAGAATCGTTTTGTGACTTGACCGGGCTGGGGACCATTGAGAATGTCTAAACCGAATCCAAATAGGAAGAAAGCACTGGCCTTGGCAAAACAGTCAGCGGATACCCTTACCGTTCGTTATCCACCTTCGAATACCACACCCGATCTATCTAGAGTTGGCGGAGGAGCCGTTAGGCCACTCGACTGAACACCAAAACAATCTCGATTCTCAAAGTATACAATTCGAAAAGAAAGAGAGATTTTAAATGATTCTCTCCTGAAAAGCTGTGCTGCTTTCAATCAAGTTCGAGAAGTACTTACACCAAGCGGGGACCGGCTTCGCTAGACCATTTTGGTCCGTCCGGGCTAGGCTCTATTGGGCGCTGGCTTATCGTAAACAAACAACAAACTTGAAAAATAGCATACAGCAGGACTGAACGATTCTTTAGATACAATATTTCGTATCTAAAGTCTAGATCGTTAGATACGATATTTCGT